TTATGGTTTTTTGGACAGGAGCTATGACTTTATTTGAAGTAGCTCATTTCGTACCTGAAAAACCGTTATATGAACAAGGTTTTATATTAATTCCTCATTTAGCTACATTAGGATGGGGAGTTGGTCCTGGGGGAGAAATTTTAAATATCTATCCTTATTTTGTTGTAGGAGTCGTACATTTAATATCATCTGCGGTACTTGGATTCGGAGGTTTATATCATTCTTTAATCGGTCCAGATACTCTTGAAGAATCATTTCCTTTTTTCGGATATGATTGGAGAGATAAAAATAAAATGACGACTATACTAGGTATACACCTTATACTTCTAGGTATAGGTTCATTCTTATTAGTAATTAAATCTCTTTTCTTCGGTGGGGTTTACGATACTTGGGCACCTGGAGGAGGAGATGTTCGTATCATCAATAATCCAACATTAAACCCTTCTATCATATTTAGCTATATATTAAAATCACCTTTTGGAGGTGATGGCTGGATAGTAAGTGTAGATAATATGGAAGATATAATTGGTGGCCATGTATGGATAGGAGTTATCTGTATTGCAGGAGGTATATGGCATATTTTGACTAAGCCATTTGCGTGGGCACGCAGAGCATTTGTTTGGTCTGGAGAAGCTTATTTATCTTATAGCCTTGCTGCGTTATCTATAATGGGTCTAACTGCTTCTAATTACGTATGGTACAATAATACAGCTTACCCAAGCGAATTTTATGGTCCAACAGGCCCAGAAGCATCACAAGCACAAGCATTTACCTTCTTAGTTAGAGATCAAAGGCTAGGAGCTAATGTTGCTTCTGCACAAGGACCTACAGGTTTAGGGAAATATTTAATGCGTTCTCCTAGTGGAGAAATTATATTTGGTGGAGAAACCATGCGTTTTTGGGATTTAAGAGCGCCATGGGTAGAACCATTAAGAGGTCCTAATGGTTTAGACTTAAATAAGGTTAAAAATGATATTCAGCCTTGGCAAGAAAGAAGAGCTGCTGAATATATGACTCATGCTCCATTAGGATCTTTAAATTCTGTAGGTGGTGTAGCAACAGAAATAAATTCTGTAAACTATGTTTCACCACGAAGCTGGTTAACAACATCACATTTTTTCCTTGGCTTCTTCTTATTCATTGGTCATCTATGGCATGCTGGTCGAGCTAGAGCTGCTGCTGCTGGATTTGAGAAAGGAATTAATAGGGAGAACGAAGCTGTCTTATCAATGAGACCTTTAGACTAATATACAGAAAAAAGCTATTCTTTAAAAGAAAATTTAAGGAATGGCCTTTTTAATAAAATTTATCATAAAAAAATCGAAAAAGTACAAATATAAACTATTCAATGTATATAGCAATAAGTTAAAAAGTATTTTTCTATTTCAGAAAGGCAATTACAACTTTCGATAAACAGAATCAGATTATATGAGCTTTACTTATTCCTGTTAATGATTTCATGTATATAAAAATAGACATATTCTTAACTTACTTATCATTACCTTCATTCTTATGAGCGTTTTATCAATATAGTCAAAAAATTAGCTCACACAACTATAGAATATGATAAACAGATTCATTCTAATAGATTAAAATCTAAAAAAGTAGGTAATTTACTAATGTATGAGTATAGATATTATAATTCAACACCTCAAAATACTGATTATTTTAAAGATGATCCTAGTGAAATTGTAAGATCTGCACCTTTACTTGGCTTATTGGATTTTAAGACAAGCTTATAAGAATAGAATATTAATGCAAAATGATTTGCTACCTAATCTTATTGGTTTACCTATTATAACAAATGGAATAAATCACGCGTTAAATCTTGCTCGTGAATTATTTTTAAATCCAAATGATGAACTTGTAATTCATGATATGTACTGGAAAAATAATGATTTGATTTTTAAAGTTTTAGGCCAAATAAGATTAAAAACATACAATATGTTTTTAGATAATAAATTTAATTTTACTGGATTTCGCAAGATATTATTTGAAGAATCTAATAATTATAGGCCTAAGTTTGTTCTTTTTAACTTTCCCAATAATCCTACAGGGTATACTCCTAGTTACAAAGAGATGTATAGTATTGTTAATGTCATTGGAGATTATACTAGGAAGCTAAACAAAACAGTAGTTATAATAGTAGATAAAGCGGGTTATGGTTTTTTCTATGAAGATGTTTGCCAAGAGTCTATATTTTCATTTTCAGTTAAACAGAATTCGCCTTATATTATCCCAGTACTAGCTAAAGATTCTATTAAAGAAGTTAATATATGGCAATAGTGTTGCAAGTCTTACGTTTGGTTTACCTAGTTCTCAATCACATATTTAAGAAGATAAAATTGCAGCTTTAATTCGAGGATATTTATGTACTGTTTGTAAATCAGCTCAATTAGCTACCTTACATTGTATAGAAAATAAATATAAGTTAGATGAGTTCAATTCTATTTTTTGTACTCTTAGATTAAGATTTCAACATATTAAGTTTAAAATCATAACGAGACTAAAACAAGAAGATTTTTTAGATATTTTTATATTTATCCATGTAATTCAGGCTTTTTTTTGACTTTAAAAATTATAAATATTTCAGCTTTTGAAATACGTGAATATCTCAATAAACAAAATATAGCCATTAATGTTTTAAGTCAAAATTATATTTGTATATGTTTTTCTTCTGTAGATTTGGATAAGTTGAATAAATTATTTGAGACTTTATTAGATTCAGTAAAATTAATCTCTGAGGCCAAGGTATAAATAATATTATTCTAATTATTGGTGGTATATATAGAGTAATATTGGGTTAAGTCTTTTAAAACAATATAATTTTGAATTTCACACAATTAAAGATACTTCAGAAATTAATAAAATATGTAATAGTAAAATTATTGTTTTAATAGTTCGTTATCCAATTCGCCTTGATGAATCTTATATAAAAAGTTTTCCCAATTTATTATTAATTTACTCATCTGGACGAGGGACTGATAATATTAGTCTTCTAACTTCTACATATGAAGGTGTTTTAGTTCTCAATAATCCTAACGTTTCAGCTATTTCGGTAGCTGAGCATACAGTCGCATTGATACTAGGTTTAGCAAAAAATTTACTGCCCAATCACACGCATGTGAAAAAGAATAATTTTATTATACGTAATTCAATAAATACTATAGATATAAGTGAAAAGACTGTTGGAATTGTGGGTTTAGGATCAATAGGTTCTAGAGTTGCTTCAATTTGTTCATTGGCTTTTTCAATGAAAGTATTAGCTTATGATCCTTATGTTTCAAGCCAAGCAGCATCCAATTATTATACAGAAAAGGTTTCTCTAGATAAATTATTAAAGGTATCGGATTTTGCATCCTTACATTGTACCCTTAATGAAGAAACAAATAACTTAATAGATTATCATCATATCTTAAAAATGAAAAGTACCTCTTTTTTAATTAATACGGCAAGAGGTCCTCTTGTCTCTACAAAAGCTTTATCAATGGCTTTGAAAAATCATATAATTAAAGGTGCGGCTTTAGATGTTTATGAAATTGAACCACCAATTCCATTTATTTTATCTTCTTTAAACTATGACAATATATTATTAAGTCCTCATAATGCGGGTGTGTGGTAAAATTGTCTAACTTATCAGCTAAAAATATTATTGATGCGCTGTTTTTGCAAAATTATAGTAATAGTGATGAAGTAATGGTTAGATTTAAAGAAAAAAATTACGAGTTTTTTCTTTAAATCAGCTTATTAGAACTATTTAGCAGATATTTTATTTATTTGTCTTGCATAGTTGAACAAGCCACCAGCATTTACAATATTAATTAAATCACCTAAATCATTAAATTTAATAGTCTTGGTATTATCAGGTAATATAATTTCATTTTTACTTGGTATTATAGTTAAGATGTCGTCTGTTTTTAATGTTTTAGATAAGTTTTCGTTAACTTGGACTGGAAGTATTTCACCAGTTGAAATACAATTTCTAAAAAAAATCCTTGCAAAAGATTCTGCTATTACTGCTTGTATACCTGAAGCACCAAGAGCTATAGGAGCATGTTCCCTTGAGGATCCACAGCCGAAATTTGTACCTGCTACAATAATGCTGTAATTAGATTTTTTAGTTGATTCATTGATGAAAGGTAAAGAATTTTCTGATAAACCAGACATTGCTAAAGAGCCTAATTCTTCATAACCATCTTTTGTCGCTGGGTTAATTTTCATATACTCAGCAGTTAAAATTTGATCTGTATTAATGTCATTTCCTAATACATAAACTTTACCTTGAATTGTTTGTGCTTTCATGTAAAAAATTTATCCTTTAATATTTAAAAAAACTTCTGGATTAGTAATATATCCTGTAATAGCTGTTGATGCAACTGAAAAAGGTGAACCTAGATAAATTTTTGCAGATTTTGCTCCCATTCGACCACTAAAATTTCTGTTTGTAGTTGAGATGACAGACATCTCATTGTTAACTCTTCCAAATGTATCTATTGGTCCACCACAGCATGCAGCACAACTTGCTTCAGTTGTCATATGTACACCAGCATTTACTAAAATTTCATATACTGAAAGATCATCTATTTTTTGATTTATTATTTCAAAAAAAACTTCACGAGTAGCTGGTACACCAAACGTTTCAATTGATACTTTTTGATTTTTTAATATTTGCGCAGCAGCATAAAAGTCAGAGCTTTTACCACCAGTACAGCTGCCTATGTAAGCTCGATCAATTTTTACTCCTTCAACTTTACTAATACTCTCAACATTGTCTGGCGAATGAGGCTTGGCAATTTGAGGTTTCATATCTGTTAAATCATATTCTAAAATTTTTGTGTACTTAGCAGATTTGTCGGGTTCTACAATTTCAAAGTTTTTAATTTCAGATCTTTTATTAATGTAATCAAGTGTGTTTGCGTTTGGAACAATAATTCCATTTTTAGCACCCGCTTCAATGACCATATTGCATAAAGTCATTCTATCTTCTATTTTCATAGAGTCAATAGCCTCACCGGTAAACTCAATTGATTGGTAAGTTGCTCCCTGTGTAGTTAAGTCTTTTAAAAGTAAAAGAATTAAATCTTTTGCCATAATGTTAGACGGTAATTTACCATGGAATACTACTTTAATTGTTTCAGGAACACGTAATAATATTTCTCCTGTTCCTAGTATAAAGGCAGCGTCTGTATTGCCAACACCTATGGCAAATGTTCCAAAAGCACCACTTGTTACAGTATGAGAATCTGTTCCAATTAAAACTTCGCCAGGTCTATTGTGTCCTTCTTGTGCTAATGCAATATGACAAACACCTTTATAATTTTGTCCATGTGGATCATAAAAATATTTGTGACCTTGTTCTTTCGCAAAATTTCTCATCATTCTAATATTTGCATTAGCTTTTTCATCTGATGTAAAAATAAAATGGTCAGGAATCATTATATGTTTTGTTTTATCCCAAATTTTAGCTTGGTCACCAAATTCTTTTTTGAAAATACTAATAACACCTGGAGAACATGGGTCATGGGTCATTAAAACATTAACATTTGCCCAAATTATTTCACCAGCTTGTACACTGCTTTTTTGGCAAGCTTTAGCTAGAATTTTCTCTGACATAGTCATAGATTTATTGGTGTTCATTTTGATTTTTTATATCTCTTTATAAAAATTATTTTTATATAATAGCATTTATTTTAAATTAGAAATATTTATTTGTCTATTGTTATTGTTGTTACGAGTTTTTTTATACAAATCATGCTGTTTATAGTTCTATATTGAAAAAATTTGTTCATTTTTGCATAATTTAGGAGTTTAAAAAATTTTTTTTAAATTTTCTATTTTATATAGTCAAATGAATTTACTTCAGAGAATAAGAAGATTACCATTTGTTGCCTCATCTAATTTACTGCAGCCTTTTATTAACACTGGTTTATTAGCTATTGGATTAATAGGTGTTGTAAAAAAAGTCCATAGATTAATGCATTGCCATCACATGAACCGATAGTACAGTCAAATTCTTTTAAAGTGTTCCAGCATTTTATTGATATATATGAAAATCTACTTGATTCGTCACCAGATAATGAGTTTATATGGATATTGAAAAATGATTTTTGCAAATAATTCTAATAATGCTGTTCATCAGATACCTCATATACTAACAGGGAAAATAGAATCAAAGCATTTAATACATAATACAGGTGGCCAGGTTTACATATTAGCTTTTTCCGAAGGTGCTCTAGCTTCATTAGGTTTTATCTTTTTATTTTTTATACGTATATTGGTTTATACATTATTTGTTTGGTTGATTAACAAAATGATCCAATATGATTACAAAAAAATAACTAGTAGTTTTAAGCAGGCTGATAACAAACAACCAGCAATTGATGTATGGTCACATGAATTAAATCTAGGTCATATTAAAGTTTCTAGAAAAGAACCTATGTATATGAAAAATCATATAAAGAAAAGAAATGCTGAATAACTTAGAGAATATTTGTCTAGAAAGGTGTGATTTGTTAAAATTAAGGTTTACTTATTTAAGTGATAGTCAAAAAAGTCATATAAATTTGATTATTTGGTACGTTTACTAGATTTTAATGATGACGTTAGTATCAGCATAAGAGATTTTTTATTATCTGTGTTAACAAATATAGTTGCACCTTTTCTATTTTTACAAAGTAAAAGTGTAAAGTGGTCAACTGTAAGTATTATATACGAATCAAATCCTAAAAATAGCAAAAATTTATATTTGATTCCTTTAAAAAATGTTGTAGGACAAGTCTCTAAATCTGAAAATGTCGATACAAATTTAAAAATATTTTTACGTTTTCAGAATAATCCTCGCCCTACTACTATAAAAATTTATGGAATCTCAGATCTGATAGAAGATAATGAAAGCATAGTTGAAAAAATTTAAAAGCTTGTGAAAAAGCTTTTCTAGATACTTTTGTTATTGAAATACAAAAGTTAAATATCATTATTTGCATGCCAAAAATAGTAGCTTTTTAGCAAAATATAAAAAAACAGAGCCACTTTAAAATCTAAAAATCAATTAAATATTGAAAATTTATATAGAAAACCTATTTTGGCCTTAACAGATTTATAAATATAGTATGAATTTTTAATTTTTTAATTGAGTAGAAGTTTGCTATTTGTTATACCACCAGTTCTTAATCCTACAGGTATATATTTTAGTGGTGATCCTGATGTTATATCAATCGCAGATCGTCATCAAAACAAGCAGGGGTATCGTGTACCACAAGATTCTATTGGTGGACAAGTGAAAGTTAAATTAGCAGATAGTTCGCCTGTATATGTTTCTGTAAATAGAAGTGAAGTAAATTTCAATAAAATAATGAATCCACCTATCAATGAATTTACTGAGGAAAAGCTAGGTTTACTGCATTTAAACGATAAAAAATTAGTCGTTATGATGCATAATCGTTTATTAAAATTGATACCAAGTATAAATGAATGGTCAATTAAAAAAACAATTGAATTGATTAATGCTCTAGATGATACAATTCATATTCGTGTTAAGAATCCTAATAAACAGAAAATGTCTAAGAGAGAACTTCGTGAAATAAAAGAGAAAATAGAAGAAATACAAAAAAGTGGTCATTTTGATCTTTTAAAGACTATGTCATCTGTGTCTTCAAGAATGACTCAAACACAAGCACGGAGTAATGAAAGTGAGTAAGCAATTTTGTTTGTGGAAGTATCAACAGATAGAAAATAGTTATAAGCCTTCTAAAGTACCTTATGGTTATTTAAAAAAACAGCATGGAGTAATACCTTCTTTAAAGAATACAAGTTATTAGTTTACTTTTAATGAATATTTAAATTTTAAAAATTGTTTTGATGATTTTAATCTTGGTTTGGTATTAACTAATGGACCTTTAATAGTAATTGATATTGATAATTATCAAGCTCATAAGGCTTTAGATAATATCTTATTTAATATGTTAAGTAAAGGTGCATATATCGAAGTTAGTCCAAGTGGATTAGGTCTACATATCTTTTTTGTCAGTAAATGGCCTTATAGTTGTAAGAAAAGTATTGTTTCCGTTGGTCATAGATCTAAAAGAATTACTTGTGAAGCTTATTGTGGTGACGATGTACGTTTTATTGCTTTAACCGGTCAACCAATAGTTCTAGAAAATCAAAAAAATAACAAATCTTTAGCTACTTTATCTGAATTGAGTCAAGAAATAGAAAAATTAGCTCAACTTTTTTTGACTATGATGTATTTAGAGATATTTATAGTACTCCTAAAAATATAGATATAAATTTAATTCAGCCATCTATAAATAAAAATTCAGTGGATAAATAGTATAATCGAATTAAAAGAGAAATTTTAACTTCCATTTGGAAAAAGCGCTATATTGATCTTTGTGATTGTCTCAAATCTAATTATAATTCTGTATCGGAAGCTGAATGGGCTTTTCTTCAAATAGTTTCTAGATTTATTAATTGTGAAGCTCAATATAAAAAAACTATTCTCAAATTTTTTTTCAAAAAGATAGACTATATCGACTTAAAAAAGATAGGCTTGATTATTTTGATCAAACAATTACGAAAGTTTTATCTAATTCAGTGAAAACAAAGGATCAATTTGTTAGTACTACTTTTTCTAATAAGAACTTGAATTATACTCATATTAGTAAAAATATTTCATTTAGGTAAGTCTATACAAAATTTTCAATATGTTAATGAAAGTGCAAATAATTATATAACAGCTACTAGTCTTTTAAGCTTAAATCAAAATGACCTAGTGAATTATATAGCTATTTTGCAACAATTTTCGGAACATATTAGTGCTCAATCCAATCCAATTTCTGAATATAATTATGTTAAAATTAATGTCCGCAGAATTTTGCAAAGCTTAGGGAAGTATGATAGTGGAAAAAGTCTCTTAGCCATTAATCTATTTCAGATATAAATATTTTATTCAATAAATTTTCTAACTTAAAAACTTCTTTCTTCAGAGAGAAAATATATTATGAATATAATTATTAGCATCTTAGACCTCTCTTTAATGATCTTTAAAAACTAATCATTGAGGAAATTGTGAATTAAGTCATCATTTTACAATATTATTTTATTACACAAAAAATTAGACTTTTTACTTATATATTTATGATAAAAAATTCAAAGATTAGCCATTTTGACTTTTCACAATATAGAAATCAAGTATTAATTAAGTCTTAATTCTAAAAACCTCCTAAAAAATTTTAAATACAGAAGCCCAAGTCTCTGCTCTTATATAATTTCAAGATTATACCTTATAATATAAAAATGATTTAAATAAGCAAATTTTAATCTTTTTAGAAGGAAATAAATTACTTATAATACCTAGGCATTATTCAAATATACATTTACATACTATATGCAATTAAATATATATCTTCTTTCTCATCCAGTTATACAAAAATTAGCTAATGAAGTTAATAATCATTATCAAATATCAAGAAAAGAATATGATGAGAATAATAAAAAATTAGGTTTATTAATTATTTATGAAACCATAAGAAAATGGATCAATATTAAAAATATATATATTAAACAAATTGATCATTTCAAAAAGTTTTGTATTTTAGGTGAATATGAAAATTATTTAATTATTACAGATTTAATAGAAAACTATAATATAGTTTCGGATATTTCTATATTGTTACCTGAGGCTAATATTCAACATACCTCACTAAATTACTTAGAAAAAAATTTTAATTTCAACATCAAATATAATACAATATTAAATAAAGGTGTTAAAAATGTACAAAAAATAATTATATTAAAAAAGTCTTTAGATAATTATCCTATTATCTATTTACTTGATTATCTAATATTGATAAGACAACATCCGATTAATCAAATCAAAATTGTTTGCTTGACATGTCAACAAAGAATATTAGAAAGAATTAATGAAAAACATCCTGAAATACAAATTTATACGACTCAAATTAAAAAACATTAATCATGAATATAAATTAAATTAGTATTAAATGATATCTATCTTATCTAACATATAACAAATGAATATCTTATCAAATTCACTTAACTTAGTATTCACATCTATAGCTAATTTTTCAGAAATATATTTAATTTTAATTCTTTTAAAACTATCTTTAGCTTGGTTCCCTACAGTCAATTGGTACAATGAACCTTTTTGTTCTTTAAATCGATTAACTGATCCATATCTAAGATTGTTTAATGGTACAATACCTATGGTATTTGGTATGGATATGTCTCCGATGCTCGGAATAATATTTTTACAATGCCTAACTGTTATTTTCAGTAATATACATATTGAAACTCTTCCATAATCTTAATCATAGATTAACTTGATTAATTATAAAAAACATTATTAAATAACTATCATATACAATATTTACACTGAAATATGCTGAAAATTAGACTTAAAAGATTTGGTAGAAAAAAACAACCTAGCTATCGTATTATTGTAATTGATAGTAGAAAAAGAAGAGATGGTAAAGCTATTGAAGAGGTTGGCTTTTATGATCCTTTAACAAAACAAGCAAATATAAATGTTAATAGAATTCAAGAAAGAGTGAATAATGGCGCACAAATCACAAAAACTGTTCAAAGTCTTATTAATAGAACAATTAATCAAAATAAATAAAATTATACCTTTTGTGTAAGGAGAATTGAAAATTGTCAAAATTTACATTTAAAATTTTATGGCTTGAAAATAATGTAGCTATCGCTATTGATCACATAGTCGGTAAAAGTTCAAGCCCTCTAACAAGCTATTTTTTTTGGCCTCGAAATGACGCATGGGAGCAACTAAAAGCTGAATTAGAATCTAAGCCATGGATACACGATAATACTCGTATTGAACTATTAAATCAAGCAACTGAAATTATTAACTTTTGGCAAGAAAAAGGGAAAAATAAATCATTATTAAAAGCTCAAGAAAGGTTTCCTGATTTTATCTTTGCAGGAAGTAATTAATCAAATAAATAAATATGATTAGTAAAATCATGATGCATTTTTACTAATCATTAATAAAATACAAATTTATTATATGAATAAAAGTATAAATTTTAAAAAAAAATAGATCTTTTGCTAATTAGTTTAGAAGCCCTAGACTTATACCTTATAAATAATATAGGTATACTCCCAATAGATTACGTAAAACAAAAAAATATTCTAAAAATTCGCTCTAGCAATTATATAAGGAATTCGAATAGTAACCTTAAGTGTTCATTTAAAACAAGCATTGCATTTATTTATCATTTACAATACTTATTAAGTAAACCACACATACAACAAATCATCACGAATATACTTGTCCATTGTAATAATGTACCAACAAATAAATTTAAGCAACAATATATAAATAGATTTAAATATATATATAATAAAACACTAAAATACTATAACAGTCATAGCCATTACGGTGATTTTAATCTTGAAGAAATTGCAATATTGAATCTTTATATTATTAAAAATATATCCTCTCCGGAAGGAATATATATACTGATTAAATATTTATATCTATAGATATATTAATTATCTGTTTTTTCAGCTACAATACATTCTGTGGTCAGTACCATAGAAGCAATTGAAGAAGCATTTTGTAGAGCAGAACGTGTCACCTTAGAAGGATCTATAATACCATCATCATACATATTTGCTAAAACACCTTGACTCGCATTGTACCCTATAAAAAACTTTTCCTGTTTAACTTTTTCCACTATTACAGCTCCATTAACGCCTGCATTTTCAGCAATTTTGCTTAAAGGAGCAATTAATGCTTTTTGAACAATGAAAGCACCTACTAACTCTTCATCTTTTAAATTCTCAACTATCCATGTCTTAAGATCTTCAGATAAATGTACTAATGTAGACCCACCGCCAGGTACAATACCTTCCTCAATAGCTGCTCGAGTGGCATTGATAGCATCTTCAAGTCTTAATTTTTTATCTTTCATTTCTGTTTCCGTTGCCGCTCCGACTTTAATTACTGCCACACCACCAGCCAATTTTGCTAATCGCTCTTGAAGTTTTTCTTTTTCATAACTATTGCTACTCACTTCAAGCTGTCTTCTAATTTGATCACATCTAATTTTTATTAAAGATTGGTCACTCTCTGCAATAATTGTAGTACTATCCTTAGTGACTTGAATACGCCGTGCAGTTCCTAATTGATCCAATGAAATATTATTCAAAGTAAGACCTATATCCTCCGTAATCACTTGACCAGAAGTTAAAATGCTAATATCTTCTAATAATGCTTTTCTTCTATCACCAAAACCCGGTGCTCTAACTGCAACAACATTAATAATACCTCGTAATTTATTTACAACAATTGTGGCTAAAGCTTCTTTTTCTATATCTTCTGCAATAATTAGTAAAGGACGACCTGTTTTTGAAACTTTTTCTAAAATAGGTAATAATTCTTGTTGGATTAGAGTAATTTTCTTATCTGTAAGCAAGATATAAGGATTATCTTGAATTACTTCCATCTTAGACGAATCTGTTATAAAATACGGAGAAATAAAACCCTTCTCAAATTTCATACCTTCCTTAATTTCTAATTCAGTAACAGTTGACTGTCCTTCTTCTAAAGAAATAACTCCTTCTTTACCGACTTTACCAATAGCATCAGCTATCATAAGACCAATCTCTGCATCATTACCTGAAGAAATAGAAGCTACTTGCACAATATCTCTAGCATCCTTAATTGGGCGAGAACATTCCGCTATTTTAGATACAACGAAATTAACTGCTTTTTCTAAACCCCGTTTTAAGATCATTGGATTAGCACCTGCTGCGACATTTTTCAATCCTTCTTTGACTATAGCATGTGCTAAAACGGTAGCTGTTGTTGTTCCATCACCTGCTACATCATTAGTTTTCGATGCTGCTTGCCTAATTAAAGCTACTCCTGTATTTTCAATCAGATCTTTTAATTCTATCTCTTTAGCTATAGTAACACCATCATTTACAATCTGAGGTGCACCAAATTTCCTTTCAAGAACAACATTCCTTCCTTTTGGACCTAAAGTAACTGCGACAGCTTTAACTAAAATATCCATGCCTTTTTCTAAAGCCTTCCGAGCACTATCTTGATATAATATTTTTTACTCATATTTTAAAAACCTCTAAAAAAATAAACTTTATTCTTATCAGAACAAATAACTTATTGTATCAAGTTAACATATAATTGCCTAAACAAAAAATAAGAAACTTCAATAAAAAAATGATATACTGGTTTCGAGTGGGGGCTTGTAGCTCAGTGGATTAGAGCACATGGCTACGAACCATGGTGTCGGGGGTTCGAATCCCTCCTTGCCCGATAATAAGATATCAACAAATATAACAAAAAAACGATTTTAATTAAAGTATACTAAAACTTTTAAATAAAGAATCTAATGCAACCTTTACGAGGAACCAAAGATATACTGCCTAGAGATATTATACTTTGGCAACATTTATATAATGTTGCTTTAAGGATACTTTCTTTATCAAATTATCAAGAAATTCGAACACCTATATTAGAAGCTACGTCTTTATTTGAAAGAAGTATTGGTGAAGGTACAGATATAATTAATAAAGAAATGTACAGCTTTACCGATCAAGGCAAAAGGCATCTTACTTTAAGACCTGAAGGAACCGCATGCATTGCACGGTCTTTTATAAGTAATAAATTATATCAAAATAGTCATATACAAAGATTATGGTATTTAGGACCTATGTTTCGATATGAACGTCCTCAAAATGGTAGGCAAAGACAATTTCATCAATTAGGTATAGAATGCATGGGTAGCAAATCACCCATGGCAGATGCAGAAGTTATTAGATTAGCTAATAATTTACTTAAAGAATTAAAATGTAAGGATTATCGAGTAGAAATTAATTCTATAGGAAATATAAAAGAAAGAAAAGTCTATCAAAAAGAACTTATTAAATATTTAGAACCGTATGAGAGTGACTTAGATCATGATTCGCAAAAACGCTTAATTACAAATCCTCTTAGGATACTAGATAGTAAAAATACTAAAACTCAGGAAATATTACAAAAAGCACCAGCATTAACTCAGTATTTAGATAATTCTTCCATAGAACATTTTGATCTATTATGTAACTTTTTAAACTATTTAGGTATAGAATACACTATTAATAATAAATTAATACGTGGTTTAGATTATTATAATTATACTGCATTTGAAATTAAAACAGATAGCTTAGGGACACAAGATACAATATGTGGAGGAGGAAGATATGACTCTTTAATTCAGCAACTTGGTGGGCCAGATACTCCTTCTGTTGGTTGGGCTATCGGAATAGAAAGATTATTATCAATTATACAGAATGAATTTAATTTAAATGTGAAATCGCCTGAAGTTTACCTAGCCACACAAGGTATAGAAGCACAAAAACAAGTATGGGGTATTGTAAATATCTTAGAAAAAGAGAATATATCATTTGAATTAGATTTGGATAGCAATAGCTTTCAAAAACAATTAAAAAAGGCTAATAGATTAAATGCGAATATATGTTTAATACTGGGAGATAATGAAATAAAACAAAATAATATTACAATTAAACAATTAAACACTGGTGTGCAAAAAGTTATTAACTATTCTAATCTAATTGAAGAGATAAAAATAGAGAAGACCGTTTTAGCTTGACAAATACTAATTAATTATTGTTACAATGGGTGCATTGGGGTGTCGCCAAGTGGTAAGGCAGCGGACTTTGACTCCGCCATTCGCAGGTTCGAATCCTCCTACCCCAGTGATAATCATAATCATTATATAAATTCTTTTCCGCTATTTCATTATATATTACAGTTAAAACCATCACCATTATCAGATTAAGATATAATAGTATAGTATATATTTTATTAATATATACTAAAATTTACTCGTCGTTTAAAAAGGAAACTAAATACAATGGCAGTTATTCAATTTATTCAAGGTATTGATGAAACATGTATACCAGAAGTTAAAATAACTCGATCTCGTGATGGGAGTATGGGTACAGCTACTTTTAGATTCCAAGAACCTGATATCTTGCGTGCTGGAATGGAAAAGAAAGGTGATATTACAGGAATGTATTTAAAGGATGATGAAGGCAACTTAATGACCAGGGATGTTAATGCTAAATTTATTAATGGTAAACCTGAAGCTATAGAATGCGTATACATTATTAAAAATCCTGAAGAATGGGATAGATTTATGCGCTTTATGGAAGAATATTCACGCGATAATCAACTCATATTTAAAAAAGCATGAAACATTATTGTTTTATTCATAGAATTCTTAAAACAACATACAGTATAGATATTAATAAGTATATTAATGATAAATCATGAAATTCTCCTGGAAATGGCTAAATCAGCTAGTGGACTTAAAAGATATCAAAATATCTGAATTTACCAACCAATTAACATTATGTGGATTTGAGATAGAAGAAATTTATAAAGAAGATATAATAAAAGATTTAATTATAGATATAGATATTACGGCTAATAGACAAGACACTTGTTCTATGATCGGCTTTGCTAGAGAAATAAGTACAATTTTCAATGTACCTTTGTTAAATAACACAGAAAATAAAGCATTTTATTTTAATCACAAATTCATTACAATAAGTAATTTAGATTATTCTTCATCTAAAAATGGATTAATAGATTTAAAAATTAATACAATTAATAACATTAAGAGTAATCAAACACCTAAATGGTTAATAAATTACTTAATAGCATCTTCAATAGAACCTAAAAATTGCTTAGAAGATATAAAAAATTATATACAATATAAATGGGGACAAGATCTACAGATATTTGATATAAGTAAAATGAATATAAAATCTAAAGATTTAAAACATTCCTTAATTCATACTGAATTATCCTATAAGATGAACAATATTATAAAAACTAATGTTCAGAATACGCCTGTGGAAATTTTAAAGTATAGAGATAATTCAATTTCTATAATGGGTATAGAAACAAATAAAGAATTTAACTGCGATAAAAATACATCTAATTTATTATTATGTTCTAGTATATGCGATCCTCAGTATATTATTAATACAACTAATGAGTTAAATATTAAAACACATCTATCTCAAAAACATTCAAAACAAATCCCTAGATGTGATTTTTTCTCCGCTTATAACGAAGCTCTGCTGTTAATATCATATTATACCAAAGGTACAATTAGTAAATCTTATGAATATCATCTACCTTACAAAAAACCATTAAAATTCAAATTACATAAAAAACATATATATCAAACTTTAGGGTATATTCAATCGACCGATAATCATAGACAACAGTTATCTACAGATAATATTCATCACATATTAGAGCAACTCAACTTTTCCCCTATATATAATCGTTATGAACAGTCTTATGATTTAGTAATACCGCCAAATAGAGACAATGATATTCAAAGACCTATAGATGTAATCGAAGAAATTGGTCGAATCTATGGCTTTGAAAAATTTATTGGAAATATACCAGATAATACGCAGATTGGTAAAGAATCTGTAATCAATAAAACAATAAGAAAAGCTCGCCAAATATTAAGAAATAATGGGTTACATGAAGTTATACATTACTCACTTGAAGATAATGATAAACAGTATTTTAATAAAATATTAATATATAATCCTCTGCAGGAAGATCTTTCTACATTAAGAACTAGTTTACTTCATAATATAATCAATACAATTCAATACAATACGCAGCAGAAGAATACAATACCAGAAATTTTTGAAATAGGTAAAATATTTTATAAAAGAATAGAAGAAAATACTCTTTTAGCTGGTGTTCTTGGGAATCAAGAATTCTCACGGCTATCATGGTCAGATAAAACAAAACATCTTACATGGTTTCAAGCTAAGGGTTTCTTAGAAGCATTTTTTGAAAAATTAAATTCAAATATATCTTGGGGTCAATTTAATAGTTTGAATCAATCTATATTTTGTAAAGAAAGGAAACTATTCTTTCATCCTGAACGAACTGCCACTATATATAATCAGGAAATAAAAGAAAATATAGGCATTTTTGGCGAAATTAATAATAATTTAAAATACCTTCTAAATGTCAAGTATCCTATATACCTTTTTGAAATCAATATTCATCAGTTAATAAAAACAATACATAAGCCAAAACACCTCAAAAATGTTATACAGCCTTATTCATTATATCCAAGTGTTACTAGAGATGTCTCCCTAAATATAAAAGATAATACTAATATAAAATCAGTAATTAAAGATATACCTAAAAATCCTCATTCTCTTATTGAATCCATTCATATATTAAATGAATATTATTACAAAGATAAAACTGAACAAATGATGAGAAATATTAGTCTAAGAATTACTTATAGAGCACAAAATCGAACTTTAACAAGTCGTGATCTCAAACAAATTGATAATGAAATTATGCATTTACTAAATACATATAATAATTAAAAAGTAAGACATAAGCCGGATTTTGTTCTTAATATAAATATTCGTACAAAATAGCTATAGAAAGGGTAGTTATTAATCTGGAGTTTACATAACAACTTCTTGCAGAATTTTTTAGCAGCTATTAATAATTAATGAAAATCTAGAGAAATATCATTAAAAACACTGATTACTTTGCTCTATTAAGGGGTTTACCTAACCAATATTTCAATAATATTGCTGGTAGGCTTTTAATCTACCTTTGCACCCTTACCTATAATAGGCGGTCTATTTCTGTGGCACTATCCTCATAATTGCTTACACTGTTGTTTCTCACAGCTATAATTCTCTAAATAGAGCCCGGACTTTCCTCAAATTTGTGAAAAATTTGCAACTACCTACGCTTACTTTCAATAAATCATAAACTATTATCATATAAAAGCCAATATTTATATATCAATTATCAATAATTAAACAAATATAATGAACAATAAAAAAGGCTTCTCTGGACAAGATTTTGGCTCTATGCTTGACAAATATAGCTATAGCGTGCATCCAGGAGATATCGTTGCAGGAACAATTTTTCATAAAGAACCTTATGGATTTTTAGTCGATGTTGGCGTTAATATAGCTGGTTATTTGCCTTCAGAAGAACTTTCTTTAATCATTAATAACCAAAATGCAAAATGTAATTTTATTAATGACACAAGAGAATTTTTTATCCTCGCATATAAAGTAGAAGTTAATCAATTAATTTTATCTATTAAAAGATTAGAATATATAAGAGCATGGAAAAGGATTAAACAGCTACAACAAGAAGACGTTGTTTTACAATTAAATATCGTTAATATTAATAAAGGTGGTTTTATAACAAATCTGGAAGGACTTCAAAGTTTTATACCTAATTCTCATATCAGTATACAAGAACGAAAAAAAACATTTATTAATAGCACCATACAATGCCAGCTATTAATAGCTGATGAGCAAACAAATCAACTTATTTTAAGTAATAAACGAGCTCTTCTATCTATCTTTGCAAATCAGTTTCAAATAGGAGATATTGTATCTGGAGAAATAACTCAAATTAAAACTTATGGGATTTTTATCAAAATTTACAATATACCTGCTCTCTTACATATATCTGAAATAAGTGATAATTATATAAAAAATATCCACGATGTTTTTCAAATCGGTAAACAAATTAAGGTTAAAATCATTCATATTGATATGAAGCAAGGGCGATTATCTGTCTCTAGGAAAAATTTTGATTTCATATAATATGAATTGAGGATAAATTAAATTCATTTACAAGATTGCAATTAACGTTGCGTTTTCTCTCATCATTTGCAATTTTAGTAGTTTATTTAATCAAATTCTTTTAGGATTATGTTTATCAATGCAATTATTGTGCTTAATATAACAATATATATATGCTTCATTTTCATAGTTTATTCTGATAATGCCGTTACTAATATTAATTTACATGTTTTGTTTGTCATTAGTCACGAACAAGATAGCGCTTGTTACTAGACTTCTAGTCATGAATAACATTAGTATTCTGGTAAGTCAGTTTTAGGTATCTCTTGAGATTGTATTCTATAAATTCGGAAATGCTTTTTTATCTGTATGTTTATTTTATGGCATTAGCTTCATTACTCTTTCTTCTACTTATACTCTCCTCTCATTATAAGTATTCTGTCTAGTTGGCTGAGTTTATTTTATTAATATATCTGTAAATTATATCAACTTTATTATAGAGAAGTTATATATTAAATATTTGTCATATCTTTTATTTCTATGGTAACATTACTCATTATTATTTATTTAATCATTGATTAAAAAATGGTCTCACTTATTATTAAAATTTTAGTAATAGAAGACATTCATAAATTATCTAATCTGCATACAAAAAATAAAGTATTAACACATCTTTCGCTATTAATTTTTCTTCACTTATATTTCATACCTATAAAATTTCGTCATATATCGATTAAATTTTAACCTCCACCGACAATTGTAATCACTTCTAAATGGTCTTGGGAATTAAAAAAAATTTTATCAAAATCTCTCGATACTAATAATTCTCGATTGTATTCAATAGCAATTGAATTAATATCAAAATTCAAATAGATCAATAAATCTTGTAAAGACATTGACTTCTGGCAATTAAAAGCATCACCATTAATAAAAATTGTGTTATATTGCATATCAATAATATATATAAACAGTAGACGTAATTACAAAAACATACTATACTCATATATTAATATGATATGGCGGGTGTAGCCAAGGGGTTAAGGCAATGGATTGTGACTCCATTATTCGCGGGTTCGACTCCCGTCATTCGCCCTTATTAAATTTATTTCTAACTAATTGTGCTAATTCAGTTCGGTTTCTAGTATTAGTTTTTTTAATAATCTACTAATATACTTCTCAATATTCCTAACACTCAAATTTAAATCCATAGCTATCTCCTTATTCATAGATCCCTTAGCAACTAAAAATAAGATTGTCTTTTCCTTACTCGTTAAATCAGATATCGTAGATAGGTTTTCTATTAAAACGAATTGATTATTCTCATTCTGATGTAAAGACAATGAAGAATTATTTTTCAATAAATTATTTATAATTGATACGAGCTCATCTGGACTAAATGGTTTAATCAGGTACGCATTACAACCTAAATCATAACCCTTAATTCTATCATGAGTCATACCTTTCGCGGTAAGAAAAATTATAGGTATTTTCCGCAAACTAGTATCTGCATGTAAAATTTTTATTAGATCATAACCATCCAGTTTTGGCATCATAATATCTGTAATTACTACATCTGGGGATTTTTCTTTTATAATCAATAAAGCTGATTCCACATTATCTGCTGTGCGTACAAAAAAACCTTGAGAAATTAAAAATAATGATATCGATTTTCTTAATAATGGGTCATCGTCAACTAACAGGAGGTATTTCTGTATATTCATATAATAAAAAAGAAATTAAGTCATACAATCATTATATATAAAATTAATATAACCAAATATTATGAAATGGATTCATTACTGCTCAGCATATAAAATACCATTCTATATTTATAAATTACAGACTGGTGACGCATTTATATATAAACAAAAAGATATAATAGAGGAAGAATTCAGAATTATTTTACATGGTGTCATATACTTAACAAAAGTATTTACGAATAAAGAGATCGTATCTTTAGCTATTCTAAATGTTAATGATATTATATCGAATATTACTTGGAACAGAAGCTCTACTAATACCTATTATAAAGCCATTGCTTTACAAAAAACATATGTAATAAGTTTTACGCGGAAGAATTTTTTTCAATGCAATAAGTTTGATCCAATCGCTATTAATTATATTACTAAAATATATCAAAAAACCTTATATAAATATGAACTAATGACATCGATCACAACACATAAATATGTAAAATATAGACTTATTCAATTAATACTTATTTTATGTCAAGAGTTTGGTCATATTGAACAAAGTAATATTCTAATACCTTTTGAGATTTCACAAATAACGTTAGGTATTATAACAGGCTCAAATAAAATTACAATAAATAAAATTATTAGAAAATTATGTAATGAAATGCTGATTAATTATAAATATGGTAAACATCTTAATGTTTCTGACCCTTTTGCATTAAGCTATTTCAAATAAAAAATATCATAAATATCTATTAACATGTTATAATTAGATTATCTAATGATTTCTTAATTCATATTGTAGTCTAAATGTAAAATCTTTCATTGATTCAAATTAGCACAGAAAATTTATGGGAAAAGTATACGATTGGTTTGAAGAACGGTTAGAAATTCAAGCTATTGCAGATGATATTACAAGCAAATATGTACCTCCACATGTAAACATATTTTACTGCATAGGAGGTATAGTTTTTACTTCTTTCTTAATCCAAGTAGCAAGCGGATTCGCCATGACATTCTATTATAGACCCACTGTAGCAGAAGCTTTCTCGTCTGTAGAGTATATCATGACTGAAGTAAATTTCGGCTGGCTTATTAGATCTATACATAGATGGTCTGCAAGTATGATGGTGTTGATGCTAATACTTCATATTTTTCGCGTATATTTAACAGGTGGCTTTAAAAAGCCTCGTGAATTAACATGGGTTACCGGGGTAATACTAGCTGTATTAACAGTATCTTTTGGTGTTACTGGCTATTCATTGCCATGGGATCAAATTGGATATTGGGCTGTGAAAATTGTAACCGGTGTACCTGAAGCTATACCGGTTGTTGGAAGTAGTATTGTAGAATTACTAAGAGGCAGTGTTAGTGTTGGACAAGGTACGTTAACAAGATTTTACAGTTTACATACTTTTGTATTACCTCTTTTAACAGCTGTATTTATGCTAATGCATTTCTTAATGATTCGTAAACAAGGTATATCAGGTCCTTTATAAAATTTTTTAATTAGATTAATTAAGGAGCATTTGCAATATGTCTATCATCAAAAAACCCGATTTAACTGATCCAAAACTAAGAGCTAAATTAGCCAAAGGAATGGGACATCATTATTATGGTGAACCTGCTTGGCCGAATGATTTATTATATATGTTTCCCGTTGTAATACTAGGTACAATTGCATGTGATGTTGGGTTAGCAATTTTAGAACCTTCTGTTCTCGGTGAACCAGCAAATCCATTTGCAACACCATTAGAAATTTTACCTGAATGGTATTTTTTCCCAACATTTAATTTACTTAGGGTAATACCTAATAAATTAATCGGTGTTTTGTCTATGGCATCTGTTCCTGCTGGACTAATTGCCGTACCATTTATTGAAAATATTAACAAGTTTCAAAATCCTTTTCGAAGACCTATAGCAACAACAGTATTTTTATTAGCAACAGTTATTACTATTTGGTTAGGTATCGGTGCAACTATGCCTTTATCTAAAGCCATTTCATTAGGATTCTTTTAATTTGGAATAAAAATATGTCTAATACAGCTAGATTTTTATCTAGCTGCTAAATACAATTCAAATTATTTAACAGAAACTTTTGCACCAGCCTCTTCTAATTTAATTTTCATTTCTTCTGCATCTTCTTTAGACGTATTCTCTTTTAATAATTTCGGAGTTGACTCAACTAAATCTTTAGCTTCTTTTAGACCTAAAGCTGTAATAGATCTTACAATCTTTAAGATAGCTATTTTCTTAGATGCCGGAACCTCTTCCAGCACAACATCAAATTCTGTTTTTTCTTCTATTTCATTAGCAGTTAATTCACCACCTGGTGACATCATAACCATACCTGCATTTTGAGTTGCCGAAGCATCTACATCAAAAATTTCTTCTATTTGTTTAACTAATTCAGCTGCCTCTATAAGAGTTAATGATTTTAATTCTTCAATAATATCATTGATTTTAGTAGTCATAATAATAAACAGATTAAATATTACATATAAATAAAATAAGCTTTTACAGTTAGTTAAATTAAAAATTAAATTTAACTTATTATCAAACTATAATACTACAGAATCACGCAGAACACCAATATCTATTTGTATAGAAGGCCCCATTGTAGTCGATAAATATGCTAATTGCCAATATTTTCCTTTTGCACCTGCTGGTCTATTCTTATCTATAGAATCTTGTAAAGCTATTAAATTTGTATTTAGATCTTCGATCGCAAAATTAATTTTGCCAAATGGCACATGTAATATACCTGTACGATCTACTCGATATTCTAATTTACCTGCTTTAAATTCATGAATAGCACTAGATAGATCTAACGTTACAGTGCCTGCTTTAGGAGATGGCATAAGACCTCTTGGCCCTAATATTCTACCTAATTTAGCAATCATGATCATCATATCTGGTGTTGCTATTAATTTATCAAAATCTAAACGACCTTTCAAAATCTCATCTATCAATTCTTCTGAACCAACAATATCAGCTCCCGCAGAAATAGCTTCTGAAACTTTCTCTCCTTTTGTAATAACTGCAATTCTAATATATTTACCTGTTCCTTTAGGCAATACAACTGTTGCTCTTAATTGCTGATCTGCATATTTTGGATCTAAACCTAAAACAATATGGGCTTCTATAGTCTCAACAAAATTAACATTAGATATTTTTTTAATAAACTTATTGCATCCATATGAGAATAAATTTTTATTTTTTTCAACTTGTTCTTTTATTTGTTGAAAACGACGTGAATACTTACGCATTATATATTTAACTCTCCCAAATTAATCAGAAATTTTTATTCCCATGCTATTTGCAGTACCTTGAATAATCAACATAGCCTTTTGGACATCACGGGTATTTAAATCTTGTAATTTCGTTTTAGCAATATCCATTAATTGTTGCGATGATATAATTCCTATTTTTTCAAGATTAGGTTGACCTGAACCTTTTTTTATACCTGCAGCTTGAGCAAGTAACACTGAAGCAGGTGGCGTTTTCAAAATAAATGAAAAACTCCTATCTTCATAAATTGAAATTTCTGCAGGAATAACTAAACCTGCTTTATCAGCTGTTCTAGCATTATATTCCTTACAAAACATCACAATATTTGCTCCATGCTGCCCTAAAGCTGGACCTATAGGAGGCGCGGGTGTAGCTTTACCTGCTGTCAATGCCAATTTCACCAAAGCCGCAACTTTTTTAACCATAAAATTATAAATGTATAAAATAATACCAATTTTAATAAACAAAAAAAATAATAATAATATAAAATTATTATATTAAATATAATAGATTTTTCAAATATAACCAAAAAGAAAAATCAAATTGATATAAAACAAATTCTAATAATAGTCTTAGATCAATAAATTGTCTAATAGAACACGCCCTGAAGGACTTGAACCCTCGACATTAGGTTTTGGAGACCTACGTTCTACCAGCTGAACTAAGGGCGCACAGATATATTGTACATAAAAATGAAAATAAGAAGCAAGATAAATTATAAATTAGTATCTTGATAAATATAGTCACTAAATTAAAATATATATTAATTTTATGCTAAATCCGTTCATACAGAATATAACATTATCTAATCATGAGTATAATAAATATACGCGGCATTTAATATTGGATAACGTAGGTACACATGGTCAAAAAAGACTTAAAGCTACAGCTATCTTATTTATTGGGGCTGGTGGATTAGCTTGCCCCGCAATCATATATTTAGCTTGTGCTGGTATTGGACATATTGGAGTTATTGACAATGATAAAGTCTCACTCTCTAATCTACATAGGCAAATTCTTTATAATTATAATGATATTAACAAGTTGAAAGTAAATATTGCTGAACAAAAAGTTCATCATATTAATTATTTATGTAAAATTAGCACTTATCCCTATTTATTAAAACAAAATAATGCCGATCCTATAATTAGAAAATATGACATCATCATAGATGCAAGTGATAATTTCAAAACAAGATATATTATTAATCATGCATGTCAAAAATTTCATAAAATACATATTTATGGAGCTATACAAAATTATGAAGGACAGATTAGCGTATTTAATTATAAAAATGGTCCTAATTACTCAGATATATACCCTCAAAAATTAAATTTAAAGAATAATAATTGCAATAATTTAGGCGTTCTTGGAACTTTGCCTGGAATTATCGGGACTTTGCAAGCAACAGAAGCAATTAAAATAATATTAGGGATCGGCACAATTACAAGCGGATATTTATTAACATATAATGCTTTAACTACAACTTTCAAGAAGATTAAAATTTACTCAAACAGACGTTATAAATCCAATCATGTAAAACTTTTATCAAATAAAAATGGAATTTATCAAAATAAAAAATTAAAAATAAGAAATTATGATGGACGGGTAATCATTATAGATGTACGAAATAATCAAGAATTTAATAAATCACATTTAAAATATTCTATTAATATACCTTTAAAAGAAATAGCTCGTCAAAAAACTATTCGTTTTATATATGATCATTGCTCTCATAAAAATATAATTCTATACTGTGATAATAGGTCTCGCTCTACAATTGCTTCTAAAATTTTAAACAAACATAATATTAAACATAGCCAAATTTAATACATTAATTATCTGTATAATTAATACAACTAATAGCTATGAAATATAATAGAAATTGTATATAATTTAAATAAAAAATTCATATATCTACTATCAAGCAAATTTTTATAATTAAATGAAAAGAAAAGTACAAGTCATTATAAAGAAAAAATATAAACATTTAGGAGAAACTGGAGAGATTGTACATGTTAATCCTGGTTATGCTTTCAATTACTTAATACCGAATAGCATAGTACAAATAGCAACAAAAGGTGTAATGAAGCATACACAAATGCTACAGACAATCAAGGAAAATAAATTACAGGAAAATATAAATAATGCAAAGAAAATAAAACAAAAACTAATCGAATTATCCAAAATTAGTATTAAGAAAAAAACTGGAGATAATGAACAAATTTTTGGAAGTATCAGTGAAAAAGAAATAATAGAAGAGATATTTCTACATATTGGGGAAAAATTAGATAAAAAACAAATACAAATATCTGAAATCAAAAAAGTTGGCATCTATACATTCCAAATTAAAATTTTAGAAAATGTTATAGCTGATTTAAAATTACAGATTTTACCAAAAAATACTTAAACCCAATATTAGATTTAAATGCATTTACTATAAAATTTATGTTTATTTGATAAATGCATTAATATATCTGAATTTTAATAAAACAATACTATGACTTATTAAGATGAATTATAAATAGAGAAATAAAGAAATAAATCCGGATGATATTAAGATATCTATAAATAATCAATGAAATACATGCATTCTATCACTAATAGCTCTTTTCCTCCCCAAAACTATCTGGCTGAAGAAATATTACTAGGCAGTATACTCATTAATCCAAGAATTTTTCCCCAAATTATACCCATTATTAAAACACATTCTTTTTTTCTAGAATGTCATCAAATTATATATAAAAATTTAATCACTTTAAATCAATATAACAAACTCGAAGCTATACAATTACTATATTATCTATCTGAGACAAATATGCTTAATGTAATAGGAGGGGTAGACAAAATTTTAGAAATAATGAAGCAAAGTCAAATTTTCATGCCTTCTATTCAAATCAATATATATATCAAAGAAATTGTTAATTTAATTAATGATAAATATATTAAAAGGCTAATGATTCAATATGGGCATAATATTATACGTTTAGCTTATATTAACAATTTTCCAACCCCTCAATTATATAATAGAGCATCCTATTATTTAAATTCTACGCTTAAAAAAGTTCCGAAAGAAAATCTTGACAACTTTGAGGACTTAATAGGAGATTTACTCATCAATCTAGCAGTTAAGAATAGATATAAAACAAAAGATATTAAACATATTCAAGAGTATCTATCGTCTGGCTTTCAGAATATAGATCAAATTACTGGAGGATTATCGAATGGGGATTTAATTGTTCTTGCAGGCAGACCTTCTACAGGCAAAACCTCTCTGGCTATAAATATTGCATACAATGTATCTAATTTAATGAAAATTGGCATATGTATTTTTAGTCTTGAAATGTCTAAAATGCAAATTCTACAAAAACTTATTTCTATTGCTTCATCAATTCCATCACAACATCTCATCTTTAAAACACTAAATAATCAAGAATGGACAGAAATACAAAATATTTGTAAAGATCTTTTATCATCTCATATGTATATTAACGATTCGTCCAATATGTCAATTGATTATATAGAATATACTGCAAGAATCTTAAAGAAAGAAACTCAGCATGTTGAATTAATTATTATAGATTACTTGCAATTAATTCATTTAGAAAATAAATATACAAAAAATAGATCTCAAGAGCTTAGTTATATTACTAGAAAACTCAAGCTTTTAGCACAAGATCTACAAGTTCCTGTGATTGTTTTATCACAATTGAATAGGAATATAGAAAATAGACAAAACAAGCAACCTATATTATCAGATCTTAGAGAGAGTGGGTGCATATCTGTATCTACTTTTATTAAATCTGAACCAATTAATCAAATTCATATAATTAATTTATTTCCAAAATACAATAAATTTATCTATCATTTACCTAAAAAGAGAAATATTAATGTTACTGATAATAAGGTTAAAATAGAACTGCAATATATATTTAGCTCTAAAATAACTAATTATAATTTATTAAATTTGACATATAATCATAAATTATACTTAAAATATAAATGGTTACAACAGAATATGATAGAAGAGAATCATTATTTTATTAAATCTTTAAGAGGATGGTTTAATACATATATATTAGAAAATGTTTATAATGAGTCTATTAAATATAAGTATTTCAATAAAGTATATGATATAGAGATATCTAATTATTCGAATTTAATATGTGATGATATTATCTTACATAATTCCATAGAACAGGATGCAGATATAGTCATGATGTTATACCAGGATTCTGAAGTACAACATAATATGAATAAAGATAAAATATTGAATATTTTTATTTGTAAAAATAGAAATGGGCCAACAGGTATATGTAGGCTACTATTTAATCCTGAAAATACATCATTCATAACTATGGTAGAAGATCAACTATAAGCCTTAGAGGTTGCAATAAAAAATTTGTTTTGATATATTAGTCAAGTGAGCCGGGATAGCTCAGTTGGTAGAGCAGTGGACTGAAAATCCTCGTGTCACCAGTTCAAATCTGGTTCCTGGCATTATTTGTTTATAAAAAATCTTTTAATTATGGATGCAGCTAATGAGTCCTAACTATCTAAAAATTGCTCCTGTAATTAGAACCAAAGCCAATTATCTAAATACCACTAATTCAGAACTTCTAATCTTTCTCCAAGCAATACTGTTACCTTACCATCATCGGTAATATCAACAACTGCGCTATCTCCTCCTTTTATTTTACCAGATAATACTTCTTCAGCTAAACTATCTTCTAATAATCTCATAACAGCTCTACGTAATGGTCTAGCACCATAACTTGGATTATATCCTTCATCCACCAAACGAGTTTTAAATCTTTCTGTTACATCTAATTCAATATCTTGCTGTTTAATACGGTCAAAAACTTCCTTAAGCATAAGATCAGCTATTTCTCGAACTTCATCTTTAGATAATTGTCTAAATACAATGATTTCATCTAACCGATTTAAAAATTCTGGTCGAAAATATTGCTTCAACTCTTCATTCACTAGCGATCTAATACGATTATATTGTGATTCTGTTTGAGATTCACCAAATTCAAAACCAAGACTACCTCCACCTTTCTCAATAACTTTAGAACCTATATTAGAAGTCATAATTAATAAAGTGTTTTTAAAATCTATTGTTCTTCCTTTAGCATCTGTTAAACGTCCATCCTCTAAAATTTGTAATAAAAGGTTGAAGATATCAGGATGAGCTTTTTCTATCTCATCAAATAGGATAACAGTATAAGGACGCTTTCTTACAGCTTCCGTTAAATATCCACCTTCACTATAGCCCACATAACCAGGAGGAGAACCAATCAATTTAGAGACTGTATGTCTTTCCATATATTCAGACATATCTAAACGAACCATAGCTTCTTGCGCACCAAAAAAATAAGATGCTAGCGCTTTTGTCAATTCAGTTTTACCAACTCCTGTAGGACCAGAGAAAATAAAACTAGCTATAGGCCTGTTGGGATTTTTTAGACCAACTCTAGCTCTCCTAATCGCTCTAGAAACAGCTACCACAGCTTCATCTTGTCCTATAATGCGACTATGCAACGTTTCTTCCATGTGCATCAGTTTTTCTGCTTCACTTTTGGTTAACTTTGTAACTGGTATTCCTGTCCAGAATGCAACGATTTCTGCAATATCATCTTCTGTCACTACAGGCTCTTCTAATTGCAAATCTGGTTCATCTTTTTTACTTTGTGCAATAGCTGCAATCTGCGCTTTAATTTCCATTTCACGTGTACGATATTGCTCTGCTTTTTCATACTTTTGAGCCCGAATAGCTTCATCTTTAGTTTTTAAAATAGCCCTTAATTCTTTATCTAACTCTCGAGCTGCTGGAGGTAATTGGGAATTTAATAAACGTACACGCGAACCTGCTTCGTCAATTAAATCTATAGCTTTATCTGGTAAAAAACGATCTGAAATATATTGATTTGCGTATCTAGCAGCAGCAGCTAAAGCATCATCTGACATTTTCAATTGGTGATGTTTTTCATACCGATCTCTTAAGCCAAATAAAATTTCGATTGTTTCCTCAACACTTGGTTCTCCAACTAAAACTGGTTGAAAACGGCGCTCTAGTGCTGCATCTTTTTCAATATGCTTTCTATATTCTTCAAGAGTTGTTGCACCGATACACTGTAATTCACCTCGAGCCAAAGCTGGTTTTAATAAATTCGCTGCATCTATAGCTCCTTCTGCTGCTCCTGCACCTATTAAGGTATGAACTTCATCAATTACTAACACGACATTATTAGCTGATTTAATTTCATCCATAATTCTTTTTAAACGCTCTTCAAATTCTCCTCTATACTTAGTACCTGCAACTAAAAGCCCCACATCTAAAGTTACAACTAATTTATCTTCTAAAATCGCTGGGATATCTCTATTAGCAATTCTTTGAGCTAAACCTTCTGCTATTGCTGTTTTTCCGACACCTGGCTCACCTATCAATACAGGATTATTCTTCGTCCTACGTCCTAAAATTTGAATAACTCTTTCTATTTCTTTTTGTCTACCAACAACAGGGTCTAATACACCTTCTATTGCCAATTCAGTCAAATTAGATCCAAATTCTTCTAATGTGGGAGTTTTACTTCGGGCTTGCATATTACCATTACCATTGGTAGTAGCTTCTGCATTATCTCCTAACATTTGAATCACTTCTGTTCTTATAGAAGATACATTAACAGCCAAATTCTCCAGTACTCTAGCTGCCACGCCCTCGCCTTCACGTACAAGACCCATTAACAAGTGTTCCGTACCAATATAATTATGACCCAATTGACGAGCTTCTTCCAAAGATAATTCTAAAACTCGTTTAGCACGTGGTGTAAAAGGTATTTCAACTGCTACGAAACCTGAACCACGACCTATAATTTTTTCTACTTCTATACGGGCATCTTTCAAATTAACATTCATAGATTTAAGAACTTGTGCAGCTATACCAGTTCCTTCACCTATCAATCCTAATAAGATTTGTTCCGTTCCTACAAAATTATGGCCTAAGCGTCTCGCTTCTTCTTGAGCGAGCATTATTACTTTTATAGCCTTTTCTGTAAAACGTTCAAACATAAAATAGAATTAGGTATTTATTATTTCATTACCTTCGATACTAAGTAATGATAGCACAATCAAAATTATATATTAAGTGAAATCTGTAAGGCACTATAACGCACTATCTTGCATAATTTATGTGCTAATTTAATCAACAAGAATCAATAAACGTCTAATGATATTCTTACTTATAAATTTTATATTTTTTAGTAAATATTCAGTAATTAAATTCTGACGAAAATAATAATGATTTCATCTATATCTAATAATTATAAAATCCTATAACCAAAACTCTTAAATTATTAATATTAATCTCTAATACAAAGATATGTATAAGAAATAAATTAGAAGACAAAATATAATGTATCAATATAAACCGTAAGCAAAAAAAGAGAATCAACTAAAGAATTTTTAAATAGCAATTTGGGCATAAATTAAATATGCTGTAGACAAAAGATACAAATCCAGTGTACTATCTAAGTAAAAAAAATATTTTTTGATACCTGTGAAAATGCTATTTAAATCCATATATCAAATAATTGACATATCCTATCAGCATTCAATAAAATTGAAAATAAGATCTAAATATCGAATTATAATATGAACTTAAAAGTTAAAAATAATCCTTTAATTATCTCACAAATAGAGCAGAAATTCAAAAAAAGTAACATACCAGATATTAGAGTAGGAGATAGTATTCAAATAGGCGTATTAATTCAAGAAGGAAATAAAGAAAGAGTACAGATATCAGAAGGTGTGGTCATTTCTAAAAATAAAGCGAAACTTAATACAACAATCACAGTTAGAAAAGTATTGCAAAATATAGGTATTGAAAAAGTGTATTTAATACATTCTCCTAGAATTAAACATATCACAATCAAAAAACACGCTAAAGTTAGAAGAGCTAAACTTTACTACCTTAGAGAACGTTCTGGTAAAGCAACTAGATTGAAACAAAAATTTCATTGAAATAGTAAAGCTTTAAAATTATAAAAAAATATAATAATATAAATAATTATTATATCTTGGATACATAGCTCAGATGGTTAGAGTATCACGTTGACATCGTGAAAGTCACTGGTTCGAATCCAGTTGTATCCAATTGGCTTATTCAAAAATGATTGCTTTTTGGTTAGTTATATGTTAACCTTCTTCAAAGGGTCGGTGCCCGAGTGGTTAATGGGGGCGGACTGTAAATCCGCTGGCTTTGCCTACGTTGGTTCAAATCCAACCCGGCCCATAAGAAATAATAGATATTGCCCTTATAGCTCAGTGGTAGAGCATCTTCTTGGTAAGAAGAAGGTCATGAGTTCAATTCTCATTAAGGGCTTTATATCATTCTACTTATAAGAATTTATGGTTTTCACTTGCTTAGAAATTCCTATCATTTGCGAATTACTTTTACCTGGAGCTACCATAGGATAACAATTTTCTTCTTCTTTTACTTTACAATCTAACACACATGGTCCATCATGATTAAAAAATGTTTCTAGAACAGACTTCAAATCATATCTAAACTCAACATCTAAACCTAAAATACCAAAAGATTTAGCTAAATCTATAAAATTTGGTGATCCTTTTTCCATATTTGAATGTGAATATCTTTCTCCATAAAAAGCTTGCTGCCATTGTCTAACCATACCTTGCCATTTATTATTAATAATAATAATTTTAATAGGTAGGTTATATTGAGATATTGTTGCAAGTTCTTGTAAATTCATCTGAAAACTAGCATCACCACTAATACATATAACTCTCTGTTTGGGATGAGCTACTTGTACTCCTATTGCTGCAGGAAGACCATATCCCATAGTGCCTAAACCGGCACTAGACATCCAATGTCTAGGTAAAACATTTACAAACTGTGCTGCCCACATTTGATGTTGTCCAACATCTGTAGTAAAAAAAGCATTTGGCTCAATTTGTGATAAATAGGCAATTACTTCTTGAGGAGATATAGTATTTAAATTTTTTGGTATTAATAGTGGGTATTGTTGTTTCCACAATGCAATCCTTTCATTCCATGATCTCGTTTGCTCTACCTCATAAATAAATTCTGCCTGATTATCTATATAATCTAAAACTTCTGTCAGAACTTCATTAACATCACCAACGATAGCAACTTGCGGTACTCTATTTTTTCCCACTTCAGCAGGATCAATATCAATATGTATTACTTGCGCATTACAAGCAAATTCATCTAATTTACCAGTTACACGGTCATCAAAGCGTGCTCCTAATGCAATTAAAAGATCACATTCACTAACTGCAAAATTAGCATATGCAGTACCATGCATTCCTAACATACCTAAAGATAATTTATCTTTTTCATCTATAATGCCTTTCCCCATTAGTGTGGTAGTAATAGGAATCTGAAATCGGTAAGCAAATTTTTCTACAATTGCATAAGAATCAGAAATAATTGCACCACCACCAACATATAATAGAGGTTGACTTGATTGTTGTAATAATTTGACAATACTAGGAATATGTTTTGCTTTACTAAGCATAATAGATTTACAACCTGGTAAATTAATTTGTCCTGGTTCTAGAGGATTATAAGTAAATTTTTCTAAACCTACATCTTTAGGAATGTCAATTAATACAGGACCAGGTCTACCATTGTTCGCAATATAAAAAGCTTCTGCTATAATCCGAGACATTTGTCTCGGATCTCTCACTACATAAGAATGTTTAACAATTGGAAGCGTTATACCAAAAATATCTACTTCTTGAAAAGCATCAGTACCTATAAATGGTCTTGCAACTTGGCCTGTAATTAATACCATAGGTACAGAATCCATTTGAGCAGTAGCTATACCAGATACAAGATTAGTTGCTCCTGGTCCTGAAGTTGCAAAACAAACACCTACTTTTCCTGTTGATCTAGCATACCCATCAGCTGCATGAGCCGCTCCTTGTTCATGCCTACATAGAATATGTTGAACTACTTTTCTCTCCTCCCATCGATAGAGTTCATCATATATTGGGAGTATAGCACCTCCAGGATAGCCAAATATATGAAATACGCCATGCTTTGTTAAACTATCCATAAGAGCAAAAGCACCAGTTACTTCTAAGCCTTTAAAATCTGTTATCATAAGTAATGTGTAAAAATAATCTCATTAATTTTTTTATTTATGAAGTCTTCAGTATTTAGTTTACTTTTTGTATTTAGAACTCTAATTCAATTATATTAATATTAAACATTAATTTCGATTTTTAAATATATTTAGTATTATATATAATATTATATATGTTCAATTTTGCAATTTTAATGATGCTATTTATTTATTTTTCTATTTTAATTTAGAGCTAGCATAAGCTTTAATATACTGTATATAATGCTAACTAGAGTAAATATTAATATAATAAAAAAAATATTTTTTTTATCTGTTAATAGCCTAAAAATACCCCGAAAAGTTGTCAAGAAAAAGCCGAGCATAACTGATAATAAGAATTTAGGAAATTTAGATACGTTATCCCAGAAAATATACATATTTGTGTTGAGTTATTATTTTGATCTTTTAGACTAAAATAATAAATAATGCTATCTTTTGCAAATTTACTTTAATATTATTATTTAATAAATTTTTAATTAAAAATAGGAAAATCGCAATGCTAAATAATTTTCAACGTGTTCAAGTTTTAAATGATGCCTTACCTTTTATACAAAAGTTCTATGGTCGCACTATAGTAATTAAATATGGTGGCTCTGCAATGCAGAATCAAAAATTAAAAGATAAAGTGATAGAAGATATACTATTCTTATCTTATATAGGTATTAAGTTGGTATTAGTTCATGGAGGAGGTCCTATTATTAATGAGTGGTTAAATAAAGTAAATATAAAGCCAAGATTTGAAAAAGGTATTAGGATAACTAATTCTGAAACTATGGAATTAGTGGAGATGGTATTAGTTGGAAAAATTAATAAAGATTTAGTTAATTTGATAAACAAGAAGAATGGTGCAGGAATAGGTTTATGTGGAAAGGATGCAAATTTAATTATAGCTTCAAAATTATTTCCTATGAAAGATGATTATGTTGGTACTATTAAAAAAGTTAATCCAGATATTATTAATATATTATTAAATTCAGAATATATTCCTGTGATTGCTAGCGTAGCAGCTGACGAGCATGGACAAGTCTATAATATTAATGCAGATACCATCGCAGGTGCTTTAGCACATGCTCTTCAAGCTGAAAAATTAATTTTATTAACAGATACGACGGGCATTATGAATGATTTAAATGATATGAAAACTTTAATTAGATCTTTAAATATTTCTCAAGCTCAAGATTTAAAAAAGAAAGATATCATCTCAGGTGGTATGATACCAAAAGTAGATTGTTGTATTAAAGCTTTACAAGGAGATGTCAATTCAGCCCATATTATAGATGGTCGTGTAGATCATGCATTATTGCTTGAGATATTAACTCCAGATGGCATTGGATCTATGTTAATATCATAGAAGATGATTATTTATTAAGTTCTCAATTTGTGTATTTTGAGGTCTAATGATATACTCGTGTGATATAGATTAGGCTCAGTAGCTCAGCTGGTTAGAGCAGGGGACTCATAAGCCCAAGGTCGCAGGTTCAAGTCCCGCCTGAGCCATTTTGGTACTATATAAATAAATAATTTATGGAGAAGTGGCTGAGTGGTTGAAAGCGGCAGATTGCTAATCTGCTGTATGATTTTTTCATACCGAGGGTTCGAATCCCTTCTTCTCCTTGCATTTTGCTACAGATAACCTTTTATCCATATAGAAAACTAGAGTTGACAATTTATGTCTCTATATGAGATAGTCTAATTAAGACACAGGGACTGTAGTTCAACTGGTTAGAGCACCGCCCTGTCACGGCGGAAGTTGCGGGTTCGAATCCCGTCAGTCCCGATTTTATATTAAGTTACATATAATTTCTTTTTTGGTACAGGCGTATATTCATTGATTATTTGCCTGAACTCTTCTCCATCAATAGTTTCTTTTTCGATTAGGAGATCGACCAGTCTATCAATAACAACTCGATTATCCATCATGATTTCTTTAGTCTTGCTATAGCATTCATCTACAATATTTTGTATCTGTTTATCTATTTTTATTGCAATTTCATCTGAATATTCAGATGAACTTCCAATTCCTCTTCCTAAAAACGGGTTAGTCTCTTCACTTTCTAAAGATAATGGGCCGATCGTAGACATCCCGAATCTGGTGACCATTTGTCTAGCCATCGATGTTACTTGCTGTAAATCATTGCTTGCTCCAGTTGTAACTTCCGCATCACCAAAAACCACTTCTTCTGCAACTCTTCCTCCTAATGCTCCCATAATACGCGATTTAATTTGAGATCTTGAAATAAGACTTTGATCTTCAGATGGTGTAAACCATGTTAATCCTCGAGCCTGTCCTCTTGGAATTAAAGTAACTTTTTGTACTGGATCATGATCTTGTAAAAGTGTTCCTATAACAGCATGACCTATTTCATGATATGCTATTAATCTTTTACTTTTGCTATCAATTAATGGTGCTCCTTCCATTCCAGCTATTATTCTATCTATAGAGGCATCAATTTCATTAAGCTTAATAGCACTTTTTCTTTTTCTAGCAGTTAAAATAGCAGCTTCATTAAGTAAATTAGCCAAATCCGCACCAGAAAAGCCAGGTGTTCTTCTTGCAATCATTGACAACGATACGCTCGGATCCATTTTTTTGTTTCGAGCATGCACCTCTAATATAGCGAGTCTACCTTTAAAATCAGGCACTTCGACAGAAACCTGCCTATCAAAACGGCCAGGTCTTAATAGTGCTGAATCTAAAATATCAGCTCGATTTGTCGCAGCAATTACAATGATACCCGTATTCCCTTCAAATCCATCCATCTCTGTTAATAATTGATTTAATGTTTGTTCGCGTTCATCATTACCACCGCCAATTCCTGCTCCTCTTTGTCTCCCTACAGCGTCAATTTCATCAATAAATACAATGCAAGGAGCATTTTCTTTTGCTTTTTTAAATAAATCCCTAACTCTTGAAGCTCCAACGCCAACAAACATTTCTACAAATTCTGAGCCCGAAATACTAAAAAAGGGAACGTTTGCTTCACCAGCTATTGCTTTAGCTAGTAATGTTTTTCCAGTACCAGGAGGTCCTATTAATAGAACCCCTTTTGGTATTTTTGCTCCTACTGCAGTAAAACGTTCTGGTTGTTTTAAAAATGTTACAACCTCTTCAAATTCTTCTTTTGCTTCATCGATTCCTGCTACATCATCAAAAGCTACATCTGTTTTTGCTTCCATTTGGAAAAGAGCTTTTGATTTACCAAATGACATAGCTTGCCCAGGTCCTCCAGGTGTATTGCCCGATCTTCTAAATAAAAATGCAAGTCCACCAATTAAAAACAGAGGAAAAATTAAATTGCCTATTAAATTCCATAATGCATTAGTATTTCGAGTTGGATGTGCATTTAGATCTACATTTGCTTTTTTTAACTTTGTAATTAATTCTGGTGCACTAGCAGGTAATTCTACACGTATTTTCTGGATTCTATTCCCAAGCTCTGGGCCAATCGCTTCTACGATTGCTGTATGCCCATTATCATACATATCGACTTTTTTCACCCATCCCATATCTAGGTATTCTAAGAAACGACCATAAGTCATTCTTGAATTAGCTACGTTAGAATTCAACTCATTGATAGTAGGTGCGAAAAACCCCTGCCAAATAAAAAAAATAATAACTAATATAGGTAAAGACCATAATAAAATAGTTTTCCAAGATAATTTCATGATTATTTATCCTTAACTAATAGATATTTTGTTGAAATGAATTTTTATATATTTATAATTATAATAAGTTTATTTACTTGAATTTAACATCTTTGATCTTTTATCGGCAACTATTTGGTTTTAAATTTTATGCCACTACAATATGTTTATATAAGTTAATCTTCTTAATCGTTTTCATTAATTATCTAGTACAATTTATACATATATTATTTTTGTAGACAATTTATTATGCTTAAAAAAGGTTCATTGGTAAAAATACTTAGAAAAGAGTCATATTGGTACCAAGATACAGGTACAGTAGTAAAAATGGATAAAGATATTAAGTATTCAGTATTAGTTCGTTTTGCAAAAGAAACATATAGTGGTGTAAATAGTACTAATTTTGCTCAAGATGAATTGGATGTAATTCAATAATTTTTATTTTGATGAATAAAAAAGCATTATATTTTAGAATAATGCTTTGTTTTTTTTATTAATTTCCTAAAGTTGCCCAATCTACATCAACATTTTCTAATATTAGTGACGAATTATAGATTTGTAAAATAATTAATAAAAATAGAAAAAAAAGTAACATAAATACTGCCATAATAGGGGTTGTTCCCCATCCAGGAGCAACTTTTCCATATTCAGAATTCAGAGGTCTTAGTATTTCGCCTAATCTAGTTCTTAATGCCATAATATTTTATCGCTTTCTACGGTTATTAGTATTTATAATAGTATTATAATCACTTTATTTGTATTTGATTTATGGAAACTGCAACAGTTCTTAGTATTTTTATTTCTAGCTTATTGCTCGGTATAACAGTATATTCAATATATACTGCTTTTGGTCCTGTTTCTAAAGAATTGAGGGATCCTTTTGAGGAGCATGAAGAATAACTTAATATATTTAATGCACTCTCATATAAATGAGAGTGTATTTGCTTTATTTATATGCGTGGATCTTCTAGCTTATTTTACAATTCTTGGTGGATCACGAAAGAATACAGCAAAAAATATGACCATCAATGTTCCTACTAATAGGAACACATAAACTAATGCCTCCATATATTTTTCTCCTTATAAAATAGATTAAATAGGCTTTTTTTATACTGCCCCTTGTTTTTTACTACTTCTATCACCAAGTTTTTGGAAGGCCCCGAATTCAACTTGTTCTGTCACTTCTGCACCAATACCAGCAAATACATCTCTGAAAATAGTTCTTGATCCATGCCATAAGTGTCCAAAGAAGAAAATAAGGGCAAAATTCGCATGACCAAATGTAAACCATCCACGAGGGCTACTTCTGAATACACCATCAGATTCTAATGTTGTTCTATCAAATTCAAATACTTCACCTAATTGTGCTTTTACGAGCATATTTTTTACATTAGGCGCATCCGTAAATACTTTATTATTTAATTTACCGCCATAGAAACTTACAGTAACTCCCACTTGTTCAATACTGTATTTGGATTCAGCTCTTCTAAATGGTATATCAGCTCTAATAATACCATCCTTATCTACTAAAATAACTGGAAATGTTTCGAAGAATGCAGGCATTCGTCTAACAGTTAATTCTCTACCATCTTTATCCTGAAAGATAGGATGCCCTAGCCATGCTTCTGCAATACCATCGCCTTTATCCATAGGGCCAGCTCTAAACAGGCCACCTTTAGCAGGATTATTACCTATATAGTCGTAGAAAGCCAGCTTATCTGGTATTTTAGACCATGCCTCTTCTGGCGTAGCTGCTTCACTTATTGAATTTTCGACTCTTCTCTCAATTTCTTGTTGAAAATAACCGCTATCCCATTGGTATCTAGTTGGACCAAATAACTCGATAGGTGTTGTTGCCGACCCATACCACATTGTTCCACATGTTACAAATGCGCTAAAGAATACAGCTGAAATACTACTCGATAATACAGTTTCTATATTACCCATTCTTAATGCACGATATAATCGTTGCGGAGGCCTTACTGTTAAATGAAATAGGCCGGCTAAGATTCCAACTGTACCAGCTGCTATATGATGCGATGCTATTCCACTAGGATTAAATGGATTAAACCCATCAGGTCCCCATGCAGGAGCAACAGGCTGTACTTTGCCAGTAATTCCATAAGCATCCGAAATCCATATACCGGGACCGAATAGTCCTGTTGCATGGAAAGCTCCAAACCCAAAGCACAATAAGCTAGACAATAATAAATGAATACCAAATATTTTAGGTAAATCCAATGCGGGTTCACCAGTTCTAGGATCCCGAAATAATTCTAAATCCCAATAAACCCAATGCCAAATAGAAGCTAAGAACAACATACCAGATAACACAATATGTGTTATTGCAACGCCTTCAAAACTCCATAATCCAGGATTAGAAACACTTTCTCCAGTTATACTCCATCCACCCCATGAATCAGTTACTCCAATGCGTGCCATAAAAGGCATAACAAACATGCCTTGTCGCCACATAGGATTCAATACAGGATCTGAAGGATCGAAAACGGCTAATTCATATAGAGCCATTGACCCTGCCCATCCAGAAACTAGGGCTGTATGCATTAGATGTACAGAGATAAGGCGTCCAGGATCATTTAATACAACTGTATGTACGCGATACCATGGTAGTCCCATTGAACTATATACCTCCTTAAAAGAGAGATCAATATTTTGCTTTTCTTACGGCTAATTTCTTATAGCCTATATAATGAGCTATTATAACATCCATTTAGTTATTAAAGTCAGTATTTATTCATATTTATATGAAATAATTTTTTTGACTAAGATAAAACTTAATATATTAACTAATACTAAAATAGATATATTTTGATAGATGTCTATATTGAACCAGATGGTTTTCATGATATATTTATTAAGTGGTAGATATGGGGATAAGCATATATACCTTATACCTTCAATCGCATAAGTTAAAGGATTAATACTTGCAAGAAATTGTAACCAGGATGGCATAAATGAGAGAGGAGCTATAGCTGTGCTAGAAAATAAGGTTGGTAAGTTAGTAAGTAGTATAAAAGCTAATAATTCAATATGTCCAGGTAAAATAAAAGCAAGGCAAATACTGATGCTCGCAATGCTAAGTGTAATAGATAATGTAATACATAGTATGATTAGTAAATCTGATATAGTTGGTTTATGATTATGGACTATTAAGCTGAAAATTAAAATAACTAGAGTTTGCAGCATTGTTATTGTAGCTATGAATGAAACAGAAGATATAAGTAAGGAATTACGTGATATGAGAGGAGCTATTAAAAGCCTATTTAAAAATCCAAATTCACGATCAAACATTAAAGGCAATCCGGCATTAATAGACCCTGTAAATGCAGTAAATACTATAATGCCGGAACTTAAAAAATAGCTATATTCTACATTTAATCCAACTAGATTTGTAGGAGCGTTTGTAAAAAGAGCACTGAATAAAATTAACCATAAAAGTGGTAGTATGACTCCTGAAATCAATGTTGAAGGTCTTCTATATGTTTGTATATATAGTCTTTTAACTAGCGCATATATTTCATTGAATAGATAATATATGTTAGATTGTTCTATAATCTGTTTTTTAGGCTTTATTATCAATGGAGACTTATTATCGGTTTTTTTTAAGGTATTTAGCATTTGATTAAGTTTGTAAATTTATTTGAAAAATATTTAATCCAATTTCTATTAATTATATAGTTGCATACTTATATAATTGTATAATATTTTATATTTTTTATAATAATATGTTTCAATGTGAAGTATGTAGAGAATAATATCGATTTTACTTTATAAATAAATTAAGGAAGATAAAAATACAATGGCATCATATACAGTCACTTTAATTACACCTGAACAGGAAGGTCCATTGGAAATTCTGTGTGATGGAGACGCTTATATATTGGATGCAGCAGATGATGCAGGCATAGATTTACCATATTCTTGTAGAGCAGGCGCTTGTTCTACCTGTGCAGGTATATTAATGGAAGGTACAATTGATCAATCTGATCAATCATTTTTAGATGATGATCAAATAGTTGCGAGATTTATATTAACATGTGTTGCTTATCCGACTAGTGATTGTACAGTTAAGACTCATCAAGAAGAAGAACTTTATTAATTAGAAATTAAAATGAGAATATATAATTTTATAGTAGATTATATATCCTCATTGTTTATTATAATTTTACTTCAATATCTACTCCAGAAGGGATATTAAGTTTCATTAAAGAATCTATGGTTGTTGAAGATGGCTCGTGAATATCGATGATTTTAGTGTGTTTTCTAATTTCAAAATGTTCTCTTGAGTCTTTGTCTACATGAGGTGAACGTAAAACACAATATATTCTACGTTTTGTTGGTAGTGGTATTGGTCCTGTTATGTCTGCATCTGTTCTATTAGCAGTTTCAATGATTACTTTGCAGGATTTGTTTAATAAAGAACAATCATATGCACGTAATTTAATACGAATCTTATTTTTTTGAGAAATAGTCATAAATTTATTAATTATTCCAATATTTTAGATACAACCCCAGCACCAACAGTTCTCCCTCCTTCGCGAATAGCAAATCTCATCCCTTGTTCGATAGCTATGGGATTAATTAATTGGGCGCTCATTTTAATTCTATCCCCAGGCATTACCATTTCAGCTGCAGATCCATCATCTGCTGTAAATTGTGTAATAGTTCCTGTTACATCTGTTGTTCTAACATAAAACTGTGGTCTATAGCCTGAAAAAAATGGAGTATGTCTTCCTCCTTCTTCTTTTGTTAAAATATATACTTCTGCTTCAAATTGTGTATGTGGAGTGATTGTTCCTGGCTGTGCTAGCACCATACCCCTTTCAATATCTTTTTTTTGCACACCTCTTAAGAGTATACCGATATTATCCCCTGCCATACCCTCATCTAATGTTTTTTGGAACATTTCCAATCCAGTAATAGTAGTAGTAGTGGTATCTCTTAATCCTACAATTTCTATTGTATCACCAACTTTTATAATACCTCTCTCGATTCTTCCAGTAGCTACTGTTCCTCTCCCTGTAATTGAAAAGACATCTTCTACAGCCATTAAGAAAGTTTTTTCAACATCTCTTATTGGAGTTGGTATGTACGAATCAACAGCGTTCATTAAAGAATGTATTTTATCAACCCATTCATTTTCACCTTTTTTAATGCAATTATTTTCTGTTACTTTTTCTAAAGCTAATAAGGCAGATCCAGCTACAAAAGGGATATCATCTCCGGGAAAATCATACTGCACTAGTAATTCTCTGACTTCTAATTCAACTAGCTCTAATAATTCTTCATCATCGACTTGGTCTTGTTTATTTAAGAAAACTACAATATTAGGTACGCCGACCTGTTTTGCTAATAATATATGTTCGCGGGTCTGTGGCATAGGTCCATCAGCAGCAGATACGACTAAGATAGCGCCATCCATTTGTGCAGCCCCAGTAATCATATTTTTCACATAATCAGCGTGTCCTGGACAATCAACATGAGCATAATGCCTATTCTCTGTTTCATATTCTACATGTGCAGTGTTAATAGTTATACCTCTTGCTTTTTCTTCTGGAGCCGCATCAATTTCATCAAATTTTTTTGCTTTTGTTTCGCTAGAAGTAGCTAAAGTTGCTGAAATAGCTGCAGTTAATGTGGTTTTACCATGATCTACATGACCAATTGTCCCTATATTGACATGTGGTTTTTTACGTTCAAATTTTGCGCGTGCCATATTAGTTATTTCCTTAAGTTAAAATATATAGTTTAATATCTATAATGTGCGAAAGCTTTGTTCGCTTCTGCCATGCGATGTGTTTCTTCTCTTTTACGAATACTGTTGCCATTTTCATTAGAGGCATCTATAATCTCATTTGCTAATTTAAAAGCCATATTTTTACCAGATCTTTCATTCGCAAATTTTGTAATCCATCTCAATGCAAGATTAGTGCCTCTATAAGCTCTGACTTCTATTGGTACTTGATAAGTTGATCCACCTACGCGTCTAGATTTTACTTCTACTAAAGGTGTTGCATTACGTATTGCTTTCTCTAGTATTTGTAATGGACTACCAGATGTTTTATTTTGAATAATTTCTAACGCTTCGTATATAATTTTTTGTGCAAGTCCTTTTTTACCGTTTTTTAGTATACGCACAGTTAACATACTAACTAATCGGCTGCTATAAATAGGGTCTGGATTAATTAATCTTTTTTTTGCTTTGTTACGACGAGACATATCTCTTTGGTATTTTAAGGCTATTTAAGTATTATTTTATGTTTTAGGCTTTTTAGTTCCATACTTCGATCGACTATTTCGTCTATCTTTTACGCCAGCTGAATCTAACGTACCTCTTACTATATGATATCGTACACCAGGTAAATCTTTTATACGTCCTCCTCGAATTAAAACGACAGAATGTTCTTGAATATTGTGCCCAATTCCAGGTATATAAGCTGTAACTTCAAAACCAGAAGTTAATCTAACTCTTGCTACTTTTCTCAAAGCAGAATTTGGTTTTTTGGGAGTAGTTGTATATACTCTCGTACAGACTCCTCTTCTTTGTGGACATGCTTTTAAAGCAGGAGATTTTGTCTTTTTCTTTGCTTTTTGTCTTTCAGATCTTACTAATTGTTGAATAGTTGGCATTATTGATTGTTTATATTCATATTTTAGTGAATATTCTATACATTATAAATATAGTATGATGGACTGTCAAACCTTAACTTATTTTTTAAGAATATTATGCCTCTCTAATATTCTCATCTGTCTTTAATTTATATTTACGCATAAATCTTTCCACTCTTCCCTCTGTATCTATAATTCTTTGAGATCCAGTAAAAAAAGGATGATTACCTGACCAAATATCTACGTGAAGTTCAGGTTTAGTGGATCCTATTGTCATAATGTGCTTTCCATCACAATATACTTTGGATTCAGGATACCATTTGGGATGTATATTTTTTTTAACCATAATTATTTCAGATTGTAAATTAACGTTTTGAATATTGAGGTGCCTTTCTTGCTTTACGTAAACCGTATTTCTTTCTCTCTTTTACTCTTGAATCTCTTGTTAAAAAGCCTTCTGATTTTAATGTACTTCGATTTTCAGGATTAATTCTGCACAATGCGCGTGCTAAACCTAATCGAATTGCATCAGCTTGCCCTGTTAATCCACCACCTTCTGTTTTTACATGGATATCATATTCATTGCGTAAGCCCAGGAGTTTTAGTGGAGAGCATGATACTCTTAAATAATTAGGGCTAAATTGTAAATATGATTCACCAGGTAGTCCATTAATAGTTAGTTTGCCTGACCCGGGGGTTAATTTAACTCGGGCAATAGAGGTTTTGCGTCTGCCTGTTCCGGAATAAGTAGTTTTTGAATTGTATGATAAAGTAGTCATATGTATATAAAATTTTAATCTAATGCAATATGCTGCGGTTTTTGTGCTGAGTGTGGATGATTATTACCAGAATAAATTTTTAGTTTCCTAAAAGCTTTTCTGCCAATAGGTCCTTTAGGTAGCATTCCTTTTACTGATTTTTCTATAATCCGATTTGGTATTCTTTTTTTTAAATTTTCAAAAGTTTCAATTTTTAGTCCTCCAGGTCGGCCAGAATGTCTTTTATATGTTTTTTGAAGTGCTTTTTGCCCTGTAATGTTAACTAATTCAGAATTAATTACTATAACATAACTATTATTTTCTAGATAAGGTGTATAAGCAATTTGATTTTTACCTCTCAGGACATTTGCAATTTGTGTACTTAACCTTCCCAAGGTTTTATTTTCAGCATTAATTAGATACCATTGATTTTTTAAATTCGGATTTTTTTTAGGTATGTGAGTTATATTCATATTTTATTTAATTATAGATTGTATAATATTAATTAGCTTTGAGTTCCTTTTCTTTAGGTAAATTAATACCTAACCTATCTTTTAATGCCTCAATAACTTCTTCAGCGGATTTCTGGCCAAAATTTTTGATTTCCAATAATTCTTCTTGTGAATAATCTAGTAGGTCAGATATAGAATTTATTTGAGCTCTTTTTAGACAATTATATGCGCGTACAGATAATTGAAGCTCTTCGATAAGTACTTGATGGACTTGCTGTTGATTTTGTTTTGGATTGTTTTTGATAGGTTGAAAATCTATATTAGTTAAAGGGTGGAATAAATTTGTTAGTATATTAGCGCCTTGACTGATAGCTTCTTGTGGAGATAAGCTACCATTTGTCCATACTTCAATTGATAATTTTTCTTGAATTAATGTGGGATTAATTCGTTTTTCTTCCACAATATAATTAAATTTTGTTGCAGGCATAAAGACGGCATCTATTTGTAAGAAATCAATCGATTTTTTATCAATACCTTTATCAACTAATCGATATCCATAACCTTGTTCTATTCTAAATTCCATTTCAAAGATAGTATTATTGCAAACTGTTGCAATATATTGCTTAGGATCAATAACTTTGACTTCAGGAGGTAATTCAAATAATCCAGATGTTACTACTGCAGGCCCTTGTATACGAATTCGTCCAATTTGAGGTTCTTTGCTATGACTCCTAAGAACAACTTCTTTAAGGTTTAGTAAAATTTCTAATACATCTTCTCTAACCCCTGTGATAGTTGAAAATTCATGATTAATACCTGCTATCCTAACGGCAACTATTGCTGTCCCTTGTAGGTCAGATAAAATAGTCCTACGCAAAGAGTTCCCAACAGTGATACCTTGTCCTTGCTTTAAAGGTTCTAGTACAAAATGTCCATATTTTTCACGAGTCCCTTCTGTTTTTGACTCTATACACTCTATTTGAAAATGAGTCATGCAAGGAAGTTCCTTATTACATGTAATATAATCAACAGACTATTAAGTAATTGAATCACAAATTAAACTCTTCTTTTTTTAGGAGGCCTACAACCATTATGAGGTATAGGTGTAATGTCTTTAATTAAAGTAATTTCTATTCCAGTGGCTTGTAAGGCTCTAATAGCTGTTTCTCGTCCAGAACCAGGACCATTCACCATCACTTCTATTTGTTGCAGTCCTTGCTCCAAAGCCTTTTTGGCAGCTTTTTCAGCTGCTGTTTGTGCGGCAAAAGGTGTACCTTTTTTTGCACCTTTAAATCCACTAGCTCCAGATGATCCCCATGAGATAGTTTCTCCTTGTAAGTCTGTAATAGTGATTATTGTATTGTTGAATGTTGATTTTATATGTGCTATACCATTGACGATATTTTTTTTAGAGTTATTTTTTTTTGCTTGTCTAGCCATAGATAATTTGTTTTAGAAATTTACCAATATATTTTATTATTTTCTTGGCGCTTTTTTCTTACCAGCATGGTTTTTTTTGTACCTCTTTTAGTTCGAGCATTTGTTCTTGTTCTTTGTCCCCTTAGAGGCAGACTAAGTCTATGTCTTCTGCCTCTATAAGAGCTTATTTCCATAAGTCTTTTAATATTCATTGATTCAAGTCGCCTTAAATCACCTTCGAGTTGATATTCTTCATTTAATATTTGTCTAATAGATACAATTTGTTCATCATTGAGTTCATGAATTGTTGTATTAGGTTCAATCTGGGCTTTGTTTAGAATTTTTTGTGATCTTGATAATCCTATACCATAGATATATGTTAATCCTATCTCTATTCTTTTATTCTTAGGTAAATCTACACCGGATATTCTTGCCATATTTTAATTATTTTCAGTATAAATGTATAATATTTTTTTATCCTTGTCTTTGCTTATGTTTTGGATTTTCGCAAATTACCATAACTCTTCGATGTCTTTTAATAATTCGGCACTTATTGCACATTTTTTTGACAGATGGTCTTACTTTCATTGTTATTTTATATTTATAGATTATTTCATTATATTATCATATTGTTGTGATATTACATACGTTTGAATTTGTTTTGCTGTGTCTATGGCTACCCCGACTAGTATTAGTAATGACGTAGCTCCTAGTCCTTTAAAAAAATTTGTTTGTGTAATATTAGATATTATAGAAGGGACAAGAGCTATAATAAATAAAAAAATAGCTCCTAAAAAAGTCAATTTATTAAGTATGATATTTAAATATTGTGTTGTTTCATAGCCAGGCCTTATACTTGGTATACTGGCGCCCATCTTTTTTAAATTTTTTGCGATATCTTCAGGGTTTAAAATTAATGATGAATAAAAATAGCTGAAAGCGGTAATTAAAATACAATATAAAGGTAAATATAAAAAACCGTTAGGTAAAAAGAATGTTACGATTTTCTGTCCTAGTATTTGTTCAATTTGATTTGATAGATATATAGGTAATGTCATAGCTGCAGATGCAAAGACTATAGGCATAACTCCACCTTGATTAATTTTAAGAGGTATATAGCTTTGAGGATTTAACTCATTAATTTGCCCTAATTGTCTTGCAGATATGATTAATACTTTACGTTTGCCTTCTTGCACCATGACAGTAATTACGAGCATAATTATAAAAAAAATAATTACTAGTAAGGAACTTATAATAGTATTTCTGTTGTAAATATCAATAGTATAGTTTTGTATATTTTTTGGAATTCCTGAAACTATATTCTGAAAAATTAATAAAGAAGCCCCGTTACCTATACCATATTCTGTTATGATTTCTGAAAACCACATGATTATGAGTGAACCAGTAGTTAATGTTAGTATACAGTCTATAATAAATTGGTAATTCCAATTAAATACATATGGTTTGATCCAGAGAGAGATACCAAGACTTTGTAAAATAGCCCATAGTAGAGTTAAGTATCTCGTTATCTGTGTAATTTGTTGACGGCCTGATTCGCCTTCTTCTTTCTGTAAATTTTCTAAATAAGGGATAATTTTTATTAATAATTGCATTATAATAGATGCGTTAATATAAGGCACAATACCTAGGCCAAAAACACCTATCGTCGCAAATCCTCCACCAGAAAAAATATTAAGAAAATTTACTAATCCATTTTGCCCAAAGCTACTATCGAATGAATTATGATCAATTCCGGGAATAGGAATAAAAATACCTAATCTGGCAAATATTAAAATAATTAATGTAATAAAGGCTTTTTGCTTTAATGTTGTTGTAGATTTCATAAGCTAGATGCCATATAGGTTTTCTATATTTATATCTCTATCTTTAGCAGTCTCTTTAAAAGTTCTTAAATTAGATAACGCATTTAACACTGCTCTTGCATTATTCAATGTATTACTTGATCTTAATTGTTTAGCTAAAATATTTTTAACTCCAGCTAATTCTAGAACAGTTCTAGTTGATCCTCCTGCAATTACTCCAGATCCGATAGCAGAAGGTCTAATAATAACTTTTGCTGCTCCTGATATTCCATGCATGGTATGAGGAATAGAATATGATTTTGTTAAAGGAATATTAATTAAATGTTTTTTTGCATCTGTTACACCTTTTTTAACAGCGCCAATTACGTCGCTTGCTTTACCTACGCCAACTCCTATTTGCCCTTTTTCATTTCCAACTATTAATATTGCTCTGAAACTTAATTTTTTACCTCCTTTAACAACTTTTGTTACTCTTTTAACCTGAACTACTCTTTCTTCCCAATTATTTTCTTGTTCTTTATTTCTTTGCTGTTTTTTTTTCATATTTTTCTTACCTTTTTAAAAATGAATACCAGCTTCTCTAGCGGCTTCAGCGAATGCTTTGATTTTACCATGATATAATTTATTACCACGATCAAAAACTACTTGCCTTATACCTTGATATATAGATTTTTCAGCAATATCTTTACCTAAAATACTAGCCGTTTTACAATTAAGAGATAATTTTAAATTTTTTTTGATTTCTTTAGAATTACTACAACAGCTTGTTAATATTCTATTACTTGTGTCATCTATCATTTGTGCATAAATGTGCTTATTTGACATAAAAACAAAAAGACGAGGACGATTTTTTGTACCTTTAATTTTTTTTCTCATATAATGAATTATTATTTCCCAGCTTTACCTATTTTTCTACGAATATTTTCATTTTGATATCTAATTCCTTTACCTTTGTATGGCTCAGGAGGTCTAACGGCTCTAATTTTTGCAGCTATTTGTCCAACAATTTCTTTATTGATTCCATGGATAGTTATATTAGTATTATTTTCAACTATTATTTTCACATTTTCCGGAGGCTTAATTATAACTTCATGGCTATAACCTACGTATAGTATTAGGTTATCCCCTTGCATTTGAGATCTGTAACCGACCCCTTGGATCTCTAATTTTTTCTCAAATCCTTGTGAAACGCCTATAACCATATTATTTATAATTGTTCTAGATAAACCATATAATGCTTTAGCCTCTTTACTGCTATTTATTGCTTTAAGTTGTATTTTATTATCACTCTCTTTAATGTCTATGAGATTAGATAAGTGGTATGATAATTTACCTTTAGGACCAATAATTGAAACTTTTTTACCATTAATCTCTGTGATGATTTGATCAGAGAGATTGATAATTTGTTTTCCTATTCTAGACATAATTTTCCTTGATTTTAAATATTTCACCAAATATAGCATAATACTTCGCCGCCTAGACCAACATTACGAGCATGACGATCTGTCATTACACCTTTAGAAGTGGAAATAATTGCTATACCTATACCTCCTAAGACTTTTGGTAATTCTTTATAATTTGCATATACTCTTAGCCCAGGTTTACTAATCCTTTTGAGAGAGGTAATTATCGGTAATTTATTTTTACCTTTATATTTTAATGAAATTAATAAGTATTTTCTGGAGTCATTCTCTATCTCTTCGAATGTGTAAATGAATCCTTCCTCTTGTAATACTTTAACGATATTACGTGTCATTTTTGTTGCAGGGACTTGAACGATTTGATGTTTTGCCAAATTTGCGTTGCGGATGCGAGTTAGCATATCTGAGACTGTATCATTAACCACTATATATATTCCTTGATATTTTAACTAATCATTAAAAGGCATGCCAAATTTTTTTAAAAGAGCTAAGCTTTCCAGGTCATTTTTTGCTGTAGTTACTATATTAATGTCCATACCTCGGGTTTTATCTATACTATCATATTCTATTTCGGGGAAAATAAGTTGTTCTTTTAAGCCTAAATTGTAATTACCTCTCCCATCGAAATGCTTAATGCTTATTCCTCTAAAATCACGAATGCGTGGTAAAGATAAATGAATAAGCTTATTTAAAAAATTATACATTTTATCTTTTCTTAAAGTAACCATTAGACCTATGGGCATATCGTCTCTAATTTTAAATCCGGCAATAGACTTTTTGGCTTGCGTAATTATAGGCTTTTGTCCTGTAATTAATGTAATTTCTTTAATACTATTATCAAGAGCTTTAGCGTTTTGTGCAGCTTCCCCAAGCCCTCGATTAACAGTTATTTTGATTAATTTAGGTATTTCATGAATATTACTATAATTAAATTCTTGTAGTAATTCATGACATATTTTATTTTTGTACAGTTGCTTCAATGAATTTTCCATAATTATGCTTCTATATAATTTTGCTTATTTTTTCGCTTCTTTAGTATGTTTTATTGTGTTAGAATTTTACACTTTTTTAGTATATAATTTTACATTGGATATATGGATAGGGCATTCTATTTTAATAATCTGTCCTGTATCACCTTCTTTTTTGGGTCGAACATGTTTTGTGATAAAATTTGTATCTTCAATAATGACTTTATTCTCTTTGGGAAATATTTGCTTAACTTTACCTGTTTTTCCTTTACTATATCCAGATATTATCTTGACATTGTCGCCGATTTTAATACCTATTTTGTATTTCTTTTTGCTCATTATACGACCTCTGGAGCTAAAGATATAATTTTAGAAAATTTTTTATCTCTTAATTCTTTAGCTATAGGACCAAAAACCCGTGTTCCTCTTGGATTATTCTCTTGATTAATAATAACTGCAGCATTATCATCAAATCTAATACTCATTCCATCTTTCCTGCGTAATGTTTTTTTAGTTCTTACAATTACAGCTCTTACAATATCAGATCTTTTAATTGGCATATTAGGTGATGCATCCTTAACAACACCAATAATTATATCACCTATACTTGCATAGGATGGGTTACTACTCCCTAATACTTTTATACACATAATTTTGCGAGCTCCACTATTATCTGCTATATTTAAATAGCTCTGAGTTTGTATCATTTTTATATTATTTTTTTAATTAATATCCAACGCTTATTTTTACTGATGGGTCTTGTTTCTTTGATTTGAACAACATCCCCAATATTACATTCATTATTGATATCATGAGCATAATATTTATTGGTCTTTGAGATTATCTTGCTATATTTTTTATGAGAAATTTTAGTTTTTACAGCAACAGTAATAGTCTTATCCATCTTATTGCTAATTACCATTCCGATAGCTTCTTTACTTTGCATATGAATTCTTTCTATCTTGCTTATGTGTTTCTAATGTTAATAATTGTGCTAACTCATGCTTTTTGTGCTTGAATAAATGAGTTTTAATATCTTGTTTGGTAGCTTGTTTTAATTTAAGATCGAAGAGATCTTTTTTTAATGATAAGATTTGGCTTTCAATTTCTGTAGAAGTCAAATTACTTAAGTCTTTAATTTTTGGAAGCGACATGATTATATAATATTTTTAGTGATAAACTTTGTTTTTACAGGTAATTTATATGATGCAAGTTTCATTGCTTGTTTAGCAGCTTGTCTAGAAACACCTGCTATTTCAAATAAGATATGACCAGGTTTAATTACAGCTACCCAATATTCAGGTGCACCTTTTCCTGACCCCATTCTGGTTTCAGCAGGCCTTGCAGTCACTGGTTTGTCAGGGAAAACTCTAATCCATAATTTCCCTCCTCTTTTGACATATCTAGTGATGGTTCTTCTAGTGGCTTCAATTTGTCTAGAAGTTAGCCATACAGGTTCTAGAGTTTGCAGAGCATATTCTCCAAAAGCAATTGTATTTCCCTTACTTGCTTTACCTCTCATGCGTCCACGATGTTGTTTTCGAAATTTAGTTTTTTTAGGGCTTAGCATATATTATTTTATTTATAGTTTATATTTATTTAGTCATCATTATTAGAGATTAATATATTTTCTCCTTTAAATAGCCAGACTTTTACTCCCAGAATACCATAAATAGTTTGTGCTGTTTTATATGCGAAATCTATGTCTGCTCTAAGAGTCTGTAGAGGGACTCGTCCTTCACGCACCCATTCACTTCTTGCGATTTCTGCACCATTTAATCTACCTGAAACTTGAACTTTTATACCCTTAATGTTGGCTTTTTGTGCTCTTTGAACGCCTTGTCGTACTGCGCGACGAAAAGCAATTCTTTTTTCTAATTGTTGTGCGATGAATTCTGCTATTAATGTGGCATACTTATCTGGATCAGTGATTTCAATCACATTAATCCTCAATAATTTCTCTTTTTTTAATTTATTTTCTAATTCTTTCCTTAAATTTTCAATACCGTTACCTATCCTGCCTAAAATTATACCGGGTCTTGCAGTATGTATTTCTACCTCAATTTGATCTACTTTTCTATATATTTTGATCAAAGCAATACTTGCGTTGCCAAGTTTTGATTCAATATATCCACGAATAATATGATCTTCTTGTAGAAGAGTTGGATAAAGTTTCATACTAGAAAACCAAGACGATTTATGTTCTTGTGTTGTAACTAATCTAAAGCCTAATGGATGTATTTTTTGTCCCATTGTTAATTTTATAATATTAATAGAAAAATAATTGTATTAGAGATTAAGTGCTTAATTTAATAGTTATATGGCATGTAGGCTTATGTATCGGGAAAGCTCTGCCTTGTGCTCTAGGTTGAAATCTTTTTAATTTTGGTCCTTCATTAGCAAAAGCCTCTATTATAATTAATTCGTTTCTATTAATATTATTTGTACTTATATTGTGGCTAGCAGATATTAAAATTTTTTTAATTACTTTGCATGGCTTGTAAGGCATAAATTCTAAAAGTAATAATGCATCTTGATATTTTTTGCCTCTAATTTGATCGAGTACTCTACGTGTTTTTTGGACAGATAGCCTTATATATTTACCTATCGCTTGTGTTTCCTGCCTATTAAGATTATTTTCCATTTATTTCTGTGTTATTTTCTACCTTTTCTATCGCTTTTTATATGGCTTCTAAATGTTCTTGTGGGTACAAATTCTCCTAATTTATGTCCAACCATCTGGTCAGAAATAAACACTGGAAAGTGTTGTTTTCCATTATGTATAGCAATGGTGTGTCCTACCATATTAGGTATTATAGTTGATGACCGAGACCATGTTTTAATTGTTTCCTTTGAATCTTTAGAATTTAATTGATCTATTTTTTTAATAATTTGCGTTCTATATACGGGCCTTTTAATAAAGATCTAGACATGATATTATTTAATGATTTATTTACGGTGTCTTAATATGTAACGATTACTATATTTTTTATTATTACGTGTTTTCATTCCTAACGCAGGTTTTCCCCATGGTGTTACTGGATGAGGTCTACCGATCGGTGATCTCCCTTCTCCACCACCATGAGGATGATCAATTGGGTTCATAACAACTCCTCTCACACGAGGTTTTTTGCCTAGCCACCGATTTCTTCCTGCTTTACCTATACTTATATTACAAGCGTCTATATTGCCAATTTGCCCAATTGTTGCATAACATTGATTATGTATTATTCTGACTTCGCTAGAAGGCAGTTTTAGAGTAACAAATTTCCCTTCTTTAGCAACTATTTGTGCATATGTTCCAGCAGCTCTTACAATTTGCCCTCCTTTTTTGGGTCTCAACTCTATATTATGCACCGCTGTACCTAGTGGAATAGATGATAATGGCAATGCATTCCCTATTTCAATAGGTGCAGAAGGGCCAGAGATAATTTGGCTACCAATATTTAATGATCTTGGATGTAATATGTATCTTTTTTCACCATCTATATAATGAAGTAAAGCAATTCTAGCATTTCTATTTGGATCATATTCAATAGTTTTGACTATTGCTTTTATATTGATCTTGTTTCTTTTGAAATCAATTTTTCTGTATCGTTTTTTATGCCCTCCGCCTTTATATCTTGATGTTATAATTCCTCTATTATTATGTCCTTGACGACATTGATTTTTGACGAGTAAAGATTTTTCAGCTTTATCTCTAGTTATCTCATTAAATGTGGAAACAGTTCTATGTCTGGTACCAGGTGTATATGCTTTATATAAACGGATTGCCATATTTTGAATATATTGAATTAGTTTTCTGCAAATAAATTAATAGTATCTTCTAAATGCAATTTTATAATAGCTTTTTTATAATTTTTTTTTCCCCCCTGAAAGCGACCGAGATTACGTTTTTGTTTAGTTATATTTAAAGTTCGAACTTTTTTTACTCTAACTTTAAATATGTATTCAATAGCATTTTTAATATCATTTTTATTGGCTTTTGATTTTACAGCAAAGCAGTACTGATTTTCTTCTATTAATTTAGTGGTTTTATCCGTAAGTATAGGATATTTAATCACATCTATAAGATCTCTTTGTAACATTTGTTTATCCATTATATATTTTTTGTATTGTATCGAGAGCATCTACAGTAATTAGAAGTTTATTAGCTTTGATTAAAGCTAATATATTCAGCTGATCTGCTGCGATTAATTCTACATTTGATATATTCCTCACAGATAAGTATAAGCTGTTAGGTTTTGTTTTTGTAATTATTAAGAGTTTCTCTCGTTTATTGATGTTTACGCCAAAGTCTTTTATTTCTTTAAGAAATAATTTTGTGTTTGGTTCAATTAAAAATTGTGCGAATTCTTGCACTATAAGAGTTTGCTTAAATTTATTATATATTAATGTTCTTAAAGCTAATTGCTTCTCCTTTTTGTTTATTTTTGTATTATATCGTTTAGCTTTAGGGCCAAATATTACTCCACCACCTTTCCATAAAGGAGACCTGATTGAACCTGCTCTTGCTCGACCGGTTCCTTTTTGTTTCCAAGGTTTTTTGCCACCACCTCGAACCTCACTTCGGGTTTTAGTTTGAGCGTTGCCTAGCCGTTGTTCATTAAGTTGTTTAATTAATGCTCGATGTATGATATACATACCTTCTTTAGGATTATCTTTAACTTTTAAAATAATTGTTTTTTGATCAGATATGTCACTATTTTTTTGATAACTGAATATACAATATCTTTATTTTGAGTCATATTTCTATTTTTGATAGATTTTAATAATACTGCCTGATTTGCCAGGTACGGCACCTTTAACTAGAATTACATTCTCTTCTGCATAAACGTCTATTATTTTTAGATTCTTTATTGTGATTTTTTTATTTCCCATATGTCCTGCCATCTTTTTCCCAGGAAATACTCTACCAGGTGTTGTACCAGCCCCAATAGATCCAGGTTGTTTATGATTTTTAGAACCATGTGTCATAGGACCTCTACTGAATTTATGCCTTTTGTGATAGCCTGTAAATCCCTTACCTATGCTATTACCTGACACATCAATTAAGTGACCTATTTTTAAATTCTCAACAGTTATTATTTGGCTTAATTGGAAATCTTCCAATGAGTTAGTCTTATGTTCATATATATATTTTAAAGGAGGTGATTCAGATTTTAGGAGATGTCCGATGATCGATTTTGTAATTTTTTTCTCTGAGACTTCATAATATCCAAGTTGAATAGCTTTATAGCCATCTGAATGAACATCTTTAATTTGTGTTACAACACAAGGACCTAATTGTAAAATAGTTACAGGTATAGCATCACCATTATTATCAAATATTTGTGTCATACCAATTTTTTTTCCTAACAGACTAATTGACATAAAGATGTTTTATAATTTCTGGTAGATTTTTGCGCACAAGCCACTAAATTTATTTAGTCTCTCCATTATCTTTTAATTTTTCGAAATTTTCAAGTTGATATGTTTTGATCCTTTGTTTTTTATTTT